AAACGATAGATTCGATGAGTTCTTGCCAATACCCACGGCCACTAAATAGGAACATTAAACTAAAGGCCCAAACAAAATGAGCACCTAAAAAGAGAAGACCATAGGCAGATAATGAAGAACCATAAGATTGGATCACTTGAGAGGCTTGTGCCCATAGAAAGTCACGAAGCCACCCGTTAATGGTAATGGAACTCTGTGCAAAGTTTCCTCCCGTGATATGAGTTACCATTCCCTGATCACTTATACTACCCCAAACATCGGACTGCATTTTCCAACTGAAGTGGAATATCACTACCGAAATCGCATTGTACATCCAGAATAAACCTAGGAAAACATGATCCCAGGCGGATACCTGACATGTCCCTCCTCTTCCAGGTCCATCGCAAGGAAAACGAAAACCAAGATTCGCTTTATCAGGTATTAAACGAGAGCTACGGGCAAATAAAACGCCTTTAAGTAAAATTAATACAGTCACATGGATAGTAAATGCATGAATGTGGTGTACCAAAAAATCCGCGGTTCCTAATGGAATTGGTAACAAAGCCACTTTGCCGCCTACTGCTACTAGATCACCACCTCCCCAAGTTAAGCTGGTGCTCGCTGTTGCATCAGGAGCTGTTGAACCCGGTGCTAAAGCATGAGTGTTTTGTACCCATTGAGCAAAGATAGGTTGTAATTGTATAGCAGTATCCGAAAACATATCTTGAGGACGCCCTAAAGCGCTCATAGTATCATTATGAATATACAGACCAAAACTATGGAAACCTAGGAATATGCATGCCCAGTTGAGGTGTGATACAATCGCATCACGATGTCTAAGAACACGATCTAATAGATTGTTGTATTGAGTAGTTGGATCATAGTCTCTTACCATAAAAATGGCTGCATGTGCAGCGGCGCCAACTATGAGAAATCCGCCGATCCACATGTGATGTGTGAACAGAGAGAGTTGGGTGCCGTAGTCAATAGCTAAGTATGGATAGGGAGGCATAGAATACATATGGTGAGCTACGACAATAGTCAGAGAGCCCAACATAGCTAGGTTAAGAGCTAATTGAGCATGCCATGAGGTGGTCAAGATCTCGTAAAGACCTTTATGACCCTCACCCGTAAATGGACCTTTATGAGTCTCCAAAATTTCTTTAAGGCTATGGCCAATGCCCCAATTGGTCCTATACATATGACCGGCTATCAGGAAAAGAATTGCAATAGCCAAATGATGATGTGCAGTATCGGTCAGCCACAGACCCCCCGTGACTGGATTTAGTCCTCCACGAAAAGTTAGAAATTCTGAATATTCCGACCAATTTAGGGTAAAAAGTGGGGTTAATCCCTCAGCAAAACTAGGATAAAGTTGAGCTAAAAGATCGCGATTCGAAATAAATTCATGGGGAAGAGGTATCTCTTTAGGATCCACTCCAGCATCTAGGAGTTGGTTAATAGGTAAAGAGACGTGTACTTGGTGTCCTGCCCAAGATAGAGACCCAAGTCCTAGTAACCCCGCTAAATGGTGGTTCAACATGGATTCTACATCTTGGAACCAAGCCAATTTTGGAGCAGCTTTGTGATAATGGAACCAACCAGCAAAAAGCATTAACGCTGCAAAGATCAATGCACCAATTGCAGTGCAGTAAAGTTGTAATTCACTAGTTATTCCAGATGCTCGCCAAATTTGAAACAAACCAGAGGTTATTTGTATCCCTCGAGAACCTCCACCTACATCCCCATTCAGTATTTCTTGACCTACTATTGGCCAAACTACCTGAGCACTGGGTTTTATGTGAGTAGGATCACTCAGCCATGCTTCATAATTGGAGAAACGAGCGCCATGAAAGTACATCCCACTTAGCCAAATCAAGATGATGGCTAGTTGACCGAAATGAGCACTAAAGACTTTGCGGGAGATCTCTTCCAAATCATTGGTATGGCTACCAAAATCGTGAGCATCAGCATGTAGATTCCAGATCCAAGTAGTAGTATTAGGGCCTTTAGCTAGTGTCCTTGAAAAATGCCCAGGTTTGGCCCATTTTTCAAAAGAGGTTTTTATAGGATCCCTTTCCACCACAATCTTTACTTCTGGTTCCGGTGAACGAATAATCATTGAGTTCTCCTCTTTCCGGACGAGACATAAGAAGAAACCCGCCAACAGTAATTAGTGAACTTCTGATAGATATATGTTTTCAACCCGTTCTTCTCTTTCTTTTCCAGTTCATGACCGGAGCGACTATGATACGGAGTCAATCTGGGGCAGGTGTTCAAATTTATTATGACATATCCCTGAGGTGCTCAATGGACCATTGCAATTCAGGAAAAATCTTTCCTCGTGTGATGTAAAAAGTATTTCTCGGTGCAATGATCATTATCATATGGATATCTATATCTAGATATATCTATATCTAGATATAGATATCCACACAGATACCCACATATGTCATATCATATATCACATGTCATTATGGATCACAATGACTTGAAATTCTTCATGGATCATTGAAGAGACATCTCTGAATTTCACCTTATTCAATAGATCTATTTCATTAACGATCCATAAAAGGTATTATTTGCGATATTGTCGATCTATTCCCATGAATAGATGCCGAAATAGGATCAAATTAAAAAGAGTATTACGAAATCATTCCATTGATCTCCCCCGGAGAATCAATATTTGGTAATTTAAAAAAATGATTAGGAATAGAGATTCTCATTCGCCAAGGCGTCCTGTAATCTTTAACCAATTTTGTGCTTCAATGTAATTGCCTGGAGCAAGCGCTATGGCTTGTTTCCAATACTCAGCAGCTCGATCAGACCAAGCCTCCGCAGTTTCAGGATCTCCCTGTCGAATGGCCTGCTCTCCCCGGTCGAGATAGGTCAACTTGGAAAAGTTTCCTTCCCTTAGAACCGTACTTGAGAGTTTCCTACCTCATACGGCTCAATCAACTATTATTTGTATTTGGTCCTCCACTCAAAATTCAAAATATATCATTGAAGAGAATTCATTGCAAATAGGTTCCATTTGATTAGGTCAATTGAAGGACCAAAAAGGGTCAATGACATGAGTTTTAACTTCACTTTTGATCGGATTTTATCTTTTCTCCCACCCTCAGAAAGAGAAAGTAGAGAAACAAAGATCTCTACTTCAAATCATCCAAATAGAGGTCTTTTTGAGAGGTAACTATCTCAATTTTGCATAGAAATTTTGAGAAGTACTTCCCATCTGGAGTTGATGGGAAAGTGCCTTCTTCTATCTTTAGGATCTGATCCTACACCGCTGCTCGATAGCTTAGTAGATCAACTCTATTGCATAAGTTGATCCCTGACTTTTGTGAGTGAGCAGATCTCATTGTATCAGCCCGAATTTTCAATAATTGATCTTTACGGTGCTTCCCCCATCAATCGAATTCATTCTTTTATCCATGGAGTATATAGGCTCTGCTTATCCATTCATATTTGGGCTCCTATGAAGGATGGTCTTTTTATTACAGCTGATAAGAAACCGTTATTTCGGACGGCGCATATGTAGAAAGCCTTTTTCTTTGTCCTTCCCCATAGCAGTTCCTAACTGATCTATTCCATAGCACAGATAGCCGCACGTAATGACAGATCACGGCCATATTATTAAAAGCTTGTGGTAGGGATGGGTTTCGTTTCAATGCCTGGAAATAATATTCCAAAGCCTCGGTATGCTCTCCGTTACTCATGTGGATAAGACCTATATTATACAGTATATAACTTCGATCATAAGGGTCAATTTCCGGTCGCATAGCTTCATAATAATTTTGTAAAGCTTCCGCATATTCTCCTTCGGATTGAGCTGACATCCGTTACGGTCGTTCATTCAATTGAAATGATCTCCGTTCCAAAACCGTACGTGAGATTCTCACCTCATACGGCTCCTCCTTTATAGTACATAATAAGGGGAATAACCCGTAGAATTGAAAAAAGATTATTACCCAACATTTTGAACTAACAGGGGCTAGTGTCTTTCCAATGAGTCTCTAGCCATCCTTATCGCAGAGATTCTTTCCTGAGCACTGAGGATCTTAGTGCTAAAAATGGAAACTCTAACAATTCATTTGTCCTTAACGCCCTGTATTTTCTAGGAATTAGCCACTTCAACGATCTACGATGGTTATATCATATGGATACCCGAGGTACAAACGAGATGGATGTTTGTTGTCCCAACCATTCTTATTAGCCCCCATAAAAGGGGTAATGCGTATGAACTATAACGAAGCTTTTGTGTTGTTGATTTCCACATGTAGTGCTTTTCCCCTATGCATGCCTATTAGATAGACTCGACCATACAAAGCCTATTCCATAGGTGTAACCTTTCGCTCGATACTGGGATCTCTAGGAGATCAGGGCATCCAAGGTTGCATCAACCGGGGATACACGACAGAAGGAATTGTTTCATCTCCAAAACTCACCTTCACTAAGCGTAAGTTTTCTTTGACTCAATATTATTTTATTTCCGAATCCCGTCTCCCCCCCCCCGAGAGGGAAAGAACGGAAAAAAGATCGAATCACACCATCTCTGTAATAGGTAAATGCCTCTTTTTCCCCTGGAGCTGTGGGGATTATTCGCAATAGGATATCCGCTACAATTGTGAAGGTCTTATCAGTAAAATTGTCATTTCTCTGAGATCTAGGCATAGTCAGTTATAGATTTGATAATTCTTCTCATTCCCTTTTTCCGGAAATGATCCCATGAACAAAAAGATTTTCCGGTGCACAATACCATAGAAATCGATTTTCTTACGATCGGAAATATGTGAACATTCCAATTGATTCTTCTATCTAATAATAGATAGACTAATAATAGATAGATGGGGAATGCTCGGAACAATTTGATGTTCATTAGTAATATTGACCAATAAGCAATAGAAAAAGATTCCTATTCAAGGAACTGTTTCTACATATTCCGTGAACTCGATAAGTTATCATTTTCATTTGGTCGTGATCCGAACGAAAGAAATAATAAAGAAGTGAAATGATCATTGCATAATGAGAATCAAATGACCATCAATTATATGTGCATATATTTATAATATGATCATCATGAGACAATTTATACAATAAATTGTTGTCGAAGAATTCTTCCTAATTATTCCATAATTGATACCAGACAATCATTTTGTAATTGATATATGATCATGATATGGAATGGATTAGTAATCCATTCCAATTTCTCAATTGGATCGGGAATATCAATTCAAATAGGATGAGATCATCGGATCAACAAGGATGAAGATTTCCTAAAAGAAGAGGAAGTGCTGGAAAATTTTTGTCCCTTCTGGGGATTGAATAAGTATTTTTACCTTCGCAAAAGGATTCAGAACTGATCGTATCCGAAGAATAAGAATTCCTAAGGGACTTGCTATCCATCAATTCCGTGGATTAGAATCGGAAGATCTCGTAGGAAAGATGGCCGAGCGGTTCAAGGCGTAGCACTGGAACTGCTATGTAGACTTTTGTTTACCGAGGGTTCGAATCCCTCTCTTTCCGCACCTTAACTTTCTTATTATTCCCCATCGTTCTGTTCTCCCAATAGATCGAATCCCAAGGGGATGATCTTATCATTCTGAGATCAATCCCCTCCTATTTCGTGATATAGGGAAATAGAATAAACGTCGATTCGTGATATGAGAAAGTAAAAGAACATTGGGAAAAAGCGGACGATAAATGAAAGTATCATTAATGATCATATCGTATAATAGCGTACGGGGGGATGAACAAAGATAAGTCGAATCCCAAGAATCGAACAATTCTATCTACTCGTCTCCTTAAAGAAAAAAGAGAGAAACATAATTGTCTAGATGTACAAGAACCTCTCTTTTTCATTCTCAATTCAAGCTTGACGGGAATAATATTCTACAACCAGCAATTCATTGATCTTTAAACTGATCCATTTACTATCTATTATTTGATTGACTAATCCTTTATATTGTGACGAATGAAGAGTCAAATGATTCGGCATTTGATCCTTCTGGGATAAATCGAGATTTTTCCCGATCATAGCTCTCGATCTCCGTTGATCTCTTATAGTAATAACATCTCGGGGTTTGCAACGATAACTTGGTATATCTACCACACGATCATTGACCAGGATATGTCTATGATTAACCAATTGTCTGGCTCCAGGAATGGTAAGAGCCATACCCAATCGAAAAATAATATTATCCAAACGCATTTCAAGTAATTGCAATAGGATCTGGCCCGTTGATCCTTTGGCTCTTCCAGCAATACGAACATATTTAAGTAATTGTCGCTCTGTCAGTCCATAATGGAAACGCAATTTTTGTTTTTCTTCCGGACGGATACGATATTGAGATATTTTTCTAGAAGAAGATTGATTGGTAGGATCATTCCTGGATTTCGGTCTTTTATTAGTCAGCCCTGGTAAAGTTCTTAGACGACGTATTATTTTTAAACGAGGTCCTCGATAACGGGACATAAGAACTCCTTCTTTTACGAAATGAACAAATAGTACTGGAAAGAAGAATAGTATGAATCGTATAAACATCAAAATGGAGAACAAAGATCTCTTGAAAAATTGGTTTGGAGAGATCTAAATAGATCTGCTCCATTCAATAACCCATTCCGTTTCTAGTTGAAAGTGATCATGGCATAGCGGACCCGTGAACCAACGATCAGAAGAAAGAGGAATCTTCCCCATATTCCTTGATCCTAACAAAACATTATAGATCATGAGGAGGAATGAAGGGAATAACAAAGAGCCAGCTATCGGAATCGAACCGATGACCATCGCATTACAAGTGCGATGCTCTAACCTCTGAGCTAAGCGGGCTTGTATGAATAAGCCATAACTGCATATCATTAGTATGATATTCATCAATATATTCGGAATCTTAGCAATTATAGCTAATTGAGCTCAATGACGCAATCCAGATTCCAATGAAACATTGCTTGGATGTGGATTCGTTCGAGAGAAAGGAAGGGAAGAAAGGATCAATTGATATTGATCGTTTCACTATTCCAAATCAAACAGAAAGGGAAAAAACATTGCGCGGGAAATGCAGAAATGATAGAATCATTTTCAGTCATACTAGATGATAGTGGAGATGGTAAGAGAGAAAGAAATAAGAGAAGACATCTCTCCCAGTACCGAATGGATATCCAATGAATAACTCTGATGAAAATGGAATAATAGGATGAGATTACAGTGGGATCTCGTTTTTCAAAAGGGGATATGGCGGAATTGGTAGACGCTACGGACTTGATCGAGTTGAGCCTTGGTATGGAAACCTACCAAGTGATAGCTTCCAAATCCAGGGAACCCTAGGACATTTAGAATGGGCAATCCTGAACCAAATCCAGTTTACAGAGACAATAGTTTCCTTGACTAGGAAGAGAAAGGATAGGTGCAGAGACTCGATGGAAGCTATTCTAACGAATGAATATTCTTTTCCCCAGTGCTGCATCTATGGAATAATCTTTACATTTACACTCCAAAAGTGGGAATGGTCCATACTATCAAGCAAAGTTCATGATCGGGACTTGAATCATTTTATGCATTTCACTATTAGTGAGACGCTTGGGTCAATTTTAAGTTAAAGGAATAATTCGACATTAAGTAATCCAATGATTAACTTCACCTCCCTAAAGAGGAAGTCGGATCGATTCCTGGAGTGAATTTTTCGACGAGGATAAAGATAGAGTCCAGTTCTACATGTCAATGCCAACAACAATGCAAATTGCAGTAAGAGGAAAATCCGTCGGCTTTATAGACCGTGAGAGTTCAAATCTCTCTATCCCCAAGTCGAGTTCGTTCCCGAATGACTGATTTCTCTTTTTTTTTATACAATTTCGAATTTGTAATTCTCACTTTCGAATTGATTCTTTTCATTCACCCCCCCATGAAGAAATAGAAGTAGGAATCTCTCATTATCTATAGATAGATATCTAGATCTCTATATATAGATAGAGATCTAGATATCTGAAATATCCAATCTGGATAGAGAATTGAAAATTCTTCGATCGTTAGCAGTCCTTAAATTTTGTTCGAAAATAATTTTTTAACTAGGAAAAAATCCCCATTTTTTATGGTCCCTTCAGTTGACACAAGTTCAGGTCCTATGTTAGAATGATGCACAGGGAAGAGCCGGGATAGCTCAGTTGGTAGAGCAGAGGACTGAAAATCCTCGTGCCACCAGTTCAAATCTGGTTCCTGGCATGCGAACTCATAGATCGAGAAATATCTATCTAGATAGATGGATATCTATTGGCATACATACTCATCCATATCCATATACCTAGATCATAATACACAGTTATCCATATTCATATTTATGTATCTATATGTACGTACATATTTATGTATTTATATGTACGTACATATAGATCCCGATCATAATAGATGAATCAACATGTTCCGTTCTCTTTCTCCCTTTTTGTTCATATTGTCCTTCCCCGTTCCAATTGGATCTCGATACCCCGTGCGTATATAAAAGTTGGTTCGAAAACTCGGAAATACGGAATTGACAGTGTAAATAGATAGGATCTATTCTCAACTGGAATTGGTACAAGTGAAATCCGATCTTTCTCTTCCTTTTTGTATATTATAGAATGTGTACGTGGTACATGGTTTGTGATGCGTAAACGAATTTGATTCCTTAATTTATCCCGAATAGGTTTCTTCCAGATCCAAGAATGTAGGATGATGTAAATGGATAAGGGATTCCATTACGACACTAGCAGAAGTCTATTTATCTCACTCCATCGAAAATATGATATATTGTTCAAATTGAATATTTCAAATTGTAAGAGCGAAGATTGTTTACTTTTATTCCATTCAATTTTATTCCATTCAATGAGCATCCTGTATCTCGTAGAAATTAGGTGTAATATAATCTTTGCGTAGAGGCCAACCAATCCAACTATCAGGCATCAATATACGTTTCAGGCGTGGATGACTTTCATGAAGGATTCCCAACATATCATAAGATTCTCGTTCCTGAAAATCAGCACTTTTCCAGATCCAGAAAATAGACGGAATTCTGGGATTTTTCCTTGGGACAAAAACTTTTATACATATCTCTTCAGGTTGATCCGCATCATCCTGTATATTTGTAAGGTGATATACACTAGCCAATGATCCCCCCGGCGCTACATCATAGGCACACTGAGAACGGAGATAATTGAAACCATAAACATATAAAGCGACAGCTACAGAGGCCCGATCCTCAGATTTTATCTGTAAAGTTTCTATGCCCTGGTAATCAGAACCCAGAGGTCTGTGAGCTAACTTATGCTTGGCTAGCCAAGCGGATAATCGACCCTGTACTTCATTAGTCTTTCTTGTAGGAGTATCCGTATAAGTATTTAACATTTCCAATGGAATTTTTGAAAATTGATTTCCTGTTCGTTACTCTTTACAAAATATTCTTCATTCCTCGATTCCTGGAAAGATACTGAATTCTCGTATTTTACAAAATCGGAGGGTATCTCTGAAGTAGATTCAAAGGTTTTGGAAAGTATCTCTGAAGTAGATTCAGATTGAGGTTCGGGAGATTTATGGAGTAACTTCTGATCATAGTTTCCAGTATAAAGACTGGATCCAACACGAAACTTATGATTTTGAGTGAAATATCTCTTTCCTTGTTGGAGCTTGGTCCTATCTTCATATATTTCTCGAGCTACCTTTTTACGAAGTTTTATTATAGCATCTATAATAGCCTCTGGTTTTGGGGGGCAACCCGGCAAATAAACATCTACGGGAATTAATTTATCCACTCCACGAACGGTACTATAAGAATCTGTACTGAACATTCCTCCTGTAATAGTACATGCTCCCATAGCAATTACATATTTTGGTCCGGGCATTTGTTCATATAATCTCACTAAAGAAGGAGCCATTTTCATGGTCACAGTGCCAGCTGTTATGATGAGGTCGGCTTGTCTAGGACTAGATCTTGGTACCAGACCGTAACGATCAAAGTCGAATCGTGAACCTATTAATGAAGCGAATTCAATAAAACAACAACTAGTACCATAAAGAAGCGGCCATAAACTGGAGAGTCTGGCCCAATTCGACAGATCATTTAGGGTAGTTGAAATAACTGAATTTGGAGTTGTTTGACCAAGTAAAGGGGATTCTGTAGAACCCATCACTGGTTTTATGCCATTTTCTACTTTCCCTCCACCACCCAAATACTCGGAAGCTAAGACCATTCCAATGCTCCTCTTCGCCATGCATGAACTGAACCAACAATTAGGATAAGCACGAAAATCGAAGCTTCTATAAAGGTAGATATACCCAATATATCGAAACTCATAGCCCATGGATAAAGAAAAACTGTTTCAACATCAAAAACAACAAAAACCAAAGCGAACATATAATAACGAATCCTAAATTGTATCCAAGCATCTCCCATTGCTTCTATACCGGATTCATAACTAGTGAGCTTCTCTGGGCCTTCGCTAATGGGGGCTAAAGCTCTGGAAATTAGGAATGCCAGAATAGGCATGAGGCTAGATATTAGTAAAAAGATCCAAAAAGTCTCATATTCAAAAAGTAGAAACATGAATAGACTCCTGTGAAATAGATCAAATTATTCCATTTTCCCGTAAATGGATTCATCACTCCTCTCCCAAAAATAGAACAATTGATTTTCATCGATCTACATATTACTATTTTGTCCAAGGCTTATTCCAAAATTCATTCAATGAAATATTACTCGTATATGTGATATGTAGAAGTATTACGTATTTATCTGGGAGAAATCAACTTATTTCACCCCCGGTTATTTCAGAAGTGAAAAGTCTGGTTAATCCTTCCTCCCCCGTATCAGTCATTTATATACTTTCATTTACCGTCAAACAATAAAAATTGATTCTTCTTAGAAATCGATCTTGCAATAACACAGTTTTGCACATTGGTTCGGCGAATTACACGTGATTCGAGTTGTAACGAGAGACATGGCCTGATGTAATGCAAGGAAATGTCCAGGAATTTCTATAAGAGCTTAGGATTTCTTGTATGTTCTATTCCGATATTTGAATCTTGTCCATCAAAATATGGATCTTTCTCATTGGAGGGTCGTTCTTTTCACTGATGCGTCGTTCGACTCCATCTGCTTGTTTCATATCCGAATTTCTTTATACCCATATTCAGTTTATCTATATATTCCATTGAACCCCCAGAAACCTATCCATCTCTTATAACAAGAAAAAGGCTTATGTATTCAATTTGTAGAATTATGCCTTTTCGGCATGGTCCATCTCACACGATTGCCCTTAGGGACAATTGAGTTCTTTGTCAGATACTTATGTAGGTAATGGGACAAGTGTAGAAATTTTCGGGTTTCCGGATTCATCAACGGAAGGAAATAGTGAACATTTCACAATATTGGGAGAATATGAGAAGGGGGAAATCTCAGTTGTCAGAGATTTGGAATGAATCTTCAAACAATTGTAACGTGCGTTGATGCTTTGGTTCGTTATACAAATGATTCCAGGAGTAGGATTCAATTGGATCGTCCATTCGTAGTATCCAGATCCATTTGTAGTGCTGAAGAAAGAGAAAAAGGATCAAGTGACCATGGAAATGAATGGGTCAATCTCGCGGAGAATGAAGCTTATTAATAGATGAATCCGACCAGTACTATGTATTTAACATGTGGACAGATATAGAATTGATTCCGTTCGATAATATGCCGGATAAACTATTTCCCCCGGAGCTTCATTCAGTAATATCTTTATCGATCCCGTAACAGGGATTGATCCGTCTATTAAAGATAAAAAGTACTAAGGGGTTATTTCCTCTGTGATATGACTTTTGATTCAGGATCAAGACAGTCGTTCCATTCCGGGAATATGAATTGGAATTCATAAAGGTCCAAGTCTATTTGTGCCTTGTTGACCCGGCCGGGCATTGAACGACAAATACTACTTTAGGATTGATGGACAATATTAAGCGATCCTATAACTTCTGTTGATGTAACCGCGTTGATCGAACTGAACAAGTTTCTGGTCGCACCCCTCCCTAGGTCAACAGGATAAAGATTCCAGGGCATCCCGTAATAGGAATCTTGAATAGAGCAAGAAACAATTCCTGTTCCAATCACGACGGTAAAACTAGCTGAACTGGGAGTGATCTACGGAGGATACTTCGAAGAATACGTTACCGACCAATCCAATGGACCAATCAGGGGAGAGAGGCGGACGTTTATACATTTCAGAACGATTTACATAATGTTTAGAAGGTAACTGATCCAGGTTATTCCATCGTAAAGTAGGGGAGGAATCCGGAGATCTCAGATTTTCCTTGGATAAGCCTACCCAAATAGGATCCTGATCTTACCAAGGAAGGTCCACATCAATTCGAATTATGGAATGATGATGAGCAATCGGAGCGGATCGATCGGAATAACAGAATGAATCCTGTACAATAATGGAGGAAATACCTAATCACTCGGCGGATGAATTATGCCAAGTTTACGATCTGCCGGAGAGGGTGGGGGGGGACCTATCGGAATAAAAATTCCAACCGAACGACTCTATCTGCTCATTTTCTGTTGAGACCTACAAAAGAGTCTTATTCTCGGAGACGATGCCCATCAATTATTCTCCGCGTTATACACGTTCTCAGACACGCTGCTGAGATGATATGATCGTACGTTTACTCTCGATCGAGATAACAGCCGAGTTTCCATGGGTAATTCATAGAAGTTCTCGTGATCCATCGTACGTATTGTATATTTACAATACAAATAATTAATCCTTTTCGAATCTCACATTACTCGACGTTGATTTCCGTACATGCTATACGAGTATTCTGGCTACTCCAGGGGATGGCTGGCATCGAGCCTCTTTCTTTGGCAATAGATTCCATTCCAACTCTTAGGCATATGTTTAGATCAATAAGGATAGATCCGACGCATTCAGGAAAACACCCGAGACCACATATAGGTCTAAATAGAGTACACGTCTCTGATCCAGATCAAATGGGAAATTTTGATCGGATCGAATAGACCCCGGATCAATCTTATCAGGGTTATCATATGATGAAACGTTGTCCCATTCTGGATCGTTTCATTTCGATGAGAGATCGATTTTAAGAAAATCGTTAGATTCTCTCCATTCATCCACCCAATAACCTAAGTCTTATTGGGGTGCTCTAGATAGAATGAATTCTAATATGAATCGGTCGAAGTCCCTTTCATGGAAGTCGAATTCTTGAGTATGAACTTCAGATCAAATTGTACCTAATAGTGGGACTAATACAAACTCTTTGAATGAATAATTGGATACTCCAGAAAAGCATGGGGCTTTCCAATCCAATATTTGTATCTAATAAGTATGCTCATAATTTTCATGATTACAGGATGAACTTTTCACGTTTTTGTCAGCAGTTTTTGGATCTGGATATGCTTTTATATCTCAGAACCATTCAGAACTTACTGATATCTCGATAGGATCAAAGTGATAGAGAATATCGTGATCCACAAATTGTCCTCTTTTCCTACGGCTCCGGGCTATCAGTTTCATAAAGGCTGTTGATAAATACGTATTTATTTGGATCTCGGGACATTTCGATGAACATTGTGCAAATCGGGGTATATATAGAATACTTCATTCTATAATTCATTTGATCTATGAGTACCTCTTATATGAATTACGGCCTTGCCCTTCGTAAATTATGTCACGATTAGTTTCATTTCTGCGATACGAACTATTTAGATCGGGCAGATACCTTTCTAGATCTCCCTTTAGTCATTCATTACACCAGGAGTCCCCTGCATCTGTTAGACCAATGAGGTTTTGATGATCGATGCTAATTACTATTCGACCGAAGTTCTCAAATAGATTCAGACCTTACAGATGTACTGGGACAAATCATTGTGACCTTGCTTGAGGTTATCGGAGGTGTATTAATAACCCCTCAATAATGGGTGATAAGAGCATATCAACATGTCAGTCATGTGTTACTGATTTTTATAGATCAATAAACAAGGGATCATCATAAGTTAGATGATCTGCCCCGTTCCCACGTTCCTATCGATCTATTCATGGGCATATAAGAATAGTTGACAGTCTCCAAGAGACTCTTTAGGACTGAGTCATAGGTAATAAGGGATATAAGGATAAAGAAGTAATATAGTAATACCAAAACTCAGTGGAATGTATAGGGCTATACGGGCTCGAACCGTAGACCTTCTCGGTAAAACAGATCAAAGTTATTATTATCGAAATGATTTGAACTGTTCCAAAAACCCAACATGCATTTTTCTTGCATTGGGCTCTTTCATGAACTGATGGATCGATCAGTTAGTCTGCCATTCTTTCCTTTCCAGAAAGATAATAAGATGGCTCCGTGTGCTCCAAGTTATTCTTTTTTTTTTTTCGGAAGCAATCCCAAAGTGATTCAAAAGGTTCGTTCCCTCGACGTAGGTCTGCCTCGTTCAGGCACAGATTGAACCCAAATAGAGTCTCTATCGCTCTGAAAGTTAAATATGAGACTCCATACACCTCAAAGTTCATAGAGCGAAAAGAAGATATTTTGAGGTCCCCGTATTGTACTCATTATGCCTAGCATTGAATGAACCTGAGATTTACCATATCAACTAGATCCGGAATTGGAATCAGATCGAACCTCATCCTTGTCATGCTATTGTTCTCCCAGATCGATCGATGGAGTAAGACATCAGTATTTCACATAAGATCTATTTCATGGATCAGATGAATCGATGAACTCTCTTGAAAAGCATTGGCGCACGTGTAAACGAGGTGCTCTACCTTGCTGAGCTATAGCCCTTGCTATTCTTAATGATACACTATCATAACCAAATGGATCCCCCTTTGTCAAGGTGGATATTTCATGATCTAATACGTCCCAATCAGTTCAATCCTGCCAGGGACATATTGTTCATAAGTTCAATTCCATTTAGAATGTTCATAGATCCAACTCTATTTATGATGATAAATGACCTACTTAACTCAGTGGTTAGAGTATCGCTTTCATACGGCGGGAGTCATTGGTTCAAATCCAATAGTAGGTAAAACTTATTAGATGTCATTTACTTTGGTATCTAATAAGTTTTACCTACTATTGGATTTGATTGGAATAAAGAATCCATTTTCAATAATTATCCGAAATCCTTACATTAATTAGAGACGGAGGGCAAAATAGCACTGATAGCCTCTAATCGTGTCCTGGCTCTTCTGAGAGCTACATTAGCTTCAATCACTTGTCTCTTGCCTTCAGCTCGAGCTAGGTCAGCTTCAGCTATTCGAAAAGTTTCCCGAGCCTCTCGAGGATCGATGTCAATACCTTTCTCTGCATCATTTACCAATATGGTGATTTTATTATTGTCTATCCTGGCGAAACCGCCCATCAAAGCCATAGTAGACCATTGCCCATCGAGACGTATTTTTGTGATCCCTATATCTAAAGCTGCAACAATGGGAGCATGATTTGGTAATACGCCAATTTGACCGCTATTGGTAGATAAGATGATTTCTTCAACTTCTGAATCCCAAACAACTCGATTAGGAGTCAGTACACGAAGATTTAGGGTCATTTTTTAAATTAATTCTCCACTTTTAAGTTCATAGCCTTCGCGGTAGCTTCATCAATGTTACCCACCAAATAAAAGGCCTGTTCGGGAAGACCATCTAATTCTCCGGAAAGGATCATTTTAAAACCTCTAATTGTTTCTACGAGACCGACATATTTACCCGGGGAACCAGTGAATACCTCTGCTACAAAAAAGGGTTGTGATAAGAAACGTTCAATCTTTCGTGCTCTTGCTACGGTTAAACGATCTTCTTCTGATAATTCGTCCAGTCCAAGAATAGCTATAATGTCTTGAAGTTCTTTATAACGCTGTAAAGTTTGCTTGACTCCTTGTGCAGTTTCATAATGTTCTTCGCCCACGATCCAAGGTTGGAGCATGGTCGATGTTGAATCTAAAGGATCTACTGCTGGATAGATGCCTTTGGCAGCTAATCCTCTCGATAATACGGTAGTAGCATCTAAATGTGCAAATGTTGTAGCAGGAGCGGGGTCGGTCAAATCGTCTGCAGGTACATAAACTGCTTGAATGGAGGTTATAGATCCCTCTTTGGTAGAAGTAATTCTTTCCTGCAAAGAACCCATTTCTGTACTAAGAGTTGGCTGATAACCCACAGCGGAAGGCATTCTGCCTAATAATGCAGATACTTCTGATCCCGCTTGGACAAAACGGAAGATATTGTCGATAAATAAAAGTACGTCTTGCTCATTGACATCTCGGAAATATTCAGCCATGGTTAGGGCGGTTAACCCAACTCTCATACGAGCTCCTGGTGGTTCATTCATCTGGCCATAGACCAGAGCTACTTTCGATCCCGAGATATCTTGTTCATTAATTACTCCCGATTCTTTCATTTCAACGTAAAGATCATTTCCCTCACGGGTGCGTTCTCCTACTCCGCCAAATACAGATACACCTCCATGAGCCTTAGCAATATTGTTGATTAATTCCATGATGAGCACTGTTTTACCTACCCCAGCTCCCCCGAATAGTCCTATTTTTCCTCCACGGCGGTAAGGAGCTAAAAGATCCACCACTTTAATGCCTGTTTCAAAGATTGATAACTTTGTATCCAACTGTATAAAGGCAGGAGCGGGTCTATGAATAGGAGATGTTGTGCGAGCATCTACAGGACCCAAATTATCGACAGGTTCTCCAATAACATTGAAAATTCGTCCGAGAGTAGCTCCACCAACCGGAACACTCAGGGGAGCTCCTGTGTCAATTACTTTCATTCCTCTCTTCAGACCATCTGTAGCACTCATAGCTACAGCTCTCACTTTATTATTTCCCAATAATTGTTGTACCTCGCAAGTAACATTAATTTCTTGACCAGCCGTATCTTTGCCCTTAATTATCAAAGAATTTAAAATATTAGGCATATTGCCTGGAGAAAAAACTACATCCAGTACTGGGCCAATGATTTGAACAATATGTCCCACATTCTTTTCCACAAGTGTGGGAACCCCAAGAGCAAGAGGATTGGTTCTCATAATAATAAAAAGGGAGATTTGTTCGAATTGCTCGCTAATACTATTAAAAATGTTTAGTATCGAATCGATCAGTTCATGATGAATGAGAGTTACCACCTTGATCTACTTAGTGATATTTCGCTTCTCAAGTTCAACTTTTATTTTGAACATGAAGTAGATGGATAAAAATCATGAGAAAGTCTTCAATTTGTCCATAACTATAAGCATTTCACCCCAGATTGCGTCCAGATTATCCATTCAATGCGGAACTTGAACCCTATTCATAATCTTTCTCTCATCGGTCGTTGTCTCTTCCTTTCATACGCACATCTATTTTTCTTTTTTTTCTTTTTTTTTTTCGTCCTATATATCTGCTTTTAGATCTACAATCTACACATACATATATTATCTATTAGGATCAAAGGTCGATTCGGTTCTTTAAATCCATTAACTAGTCTAATAGCTGAAAGGTCCTTTGGTCAATGCATGGAGGAACTTGAAAAGCAAAGATAGGGTTGCGCCATACATAAAGAACATTATACAATAATAGTGTATTTGGCAAATCTTATTGCCCAATAACGGACGACTTGAGTTAGTTCATGGTTCCGCAGGAGATTCCTGTGAAATCCTTTCTTTACGTTCGATCCATGTCGAGCAGACCTCGTCCTTGCAAGAGTTATTAATTGATGAGTTGTAGGGAGGGACTTATGTCACCAAAAACAGAGACTAAGGCAAGTGTTGGATTTAAAGCTGGTGTTAAAGATTACAGATTAACTTATTACACTCCTGAATATCAAACCAAAGATACCGATATCTTGGCAGCGTTCCGAGTAACTCCTCAACCTGGAGTGCCGCCTGAGGAAGCGGGAGCTGCAGTAGCCGCTGAATCTTCCACTGGTACATGGACCACTGTTTGGACCGATGGACTTACCAGTCTCGATCGTTACAAGGGGCGATGCTATGACATCGAGCCCGTTCCTGGGGAGGAAAATCAATTTATTGCCTATGTAGCTTACCCCTTAGACCTCTTTGAAGAAGGTTCTGTTACTAACATGTTCACTTCCATTGTAGGTAATGTATTTGGATTCAAAGCCCTACGAGCTCTACGCCTAGAAGATTTGCGAGTTCCTCCTGCTTATTCCAAAACTTTCCAAGGTCCACCTCATGGTATCCAAGTTGAAAGAGATAAATTAAACAAATATGGCCGTCCTCTATTGGGATGTACTATTAAACCCAAATTGGGTTTATCTGCCAAAAACTATGGTAGAGCAGTTTATGAATGTCTTCGTGGTGGACTTGATTTTACCAAAGATGATGAGAACGTAAATTCCCAACCATTTATGCGCTGGAGAGATCGTTTCTGCTTCTGTGCAGAAGCAATTTATAAAGCTCAGGCTGAGACGGGTGAAATTAAGGGACATTACTTGAATGCTACTGCAGGTACATGCGAAGAAATGATCAAAAGGGCAGTATTTGCCAGAGAATTGGGAGTTCCTATCGTCATGCATGACTACCTGACGGGAGGTTTTACTGCAAATACCAGCTTGGCTCATTATTGCCGAGACAATGGCCTACTTCTTCACATTCACCGCGCAATGCATGCAGTTATTGACAGACAAAGAAATCATGGTATGCATTTCCGTGTGCTAGCTAAAGCATTGCGAATGTCCGGTGGAGATCATATTCACGCCGGTACTGTAGTAGGTAAACTTGAAGGAGAACGAGACGTAACTTTGGGTTTTGTTGATCTACTGCGTGACGATTTTATTGAAAGAGACCGAAGTCGTGGTATTTATTTCACCCAAGATTGGGTATCTATGCCAGGTGTTCTGCCCGTAGCTTCGGGGGGTATTCACGTTTGGCATATGCCTGCTCTAACCGAGATCTTTGGGGATGATTCCGTACTACAGTTCGGTGGGGGAACTTTGGGACACCCTTGGGGAAATGCACCTGGTGCAGTAGCGAATCGAGTTGCCTTAGAAGCTTGTGTACAAGCTCGTAATGAAGGACGTGATCTTGCTCGTGAAGGTAATGAAGTGATCCGCGAAGCTAGTAAATGGAGTCCCGAATTAGCTGCTGCTTGTGAAGTATGGAAGGAGATCAAATTTGAATTTGAGGCAATGGATGTCTTGTAATTGAGTGACTCTCCGTTCGTTTTCCTAATAGAACTCGGCCCAATCTTTTACTACAAAGATTGAGCCGAATTGTAAATGGAGATTAGATATATGCATAGATCCATATCTATCTATGTACATGTATAAATATGTACATACCTATATACATAAATCAATATCTTATTTATTTTTCCCAAGATCGAATAGCTCAAAGCTTATGAAAATGTTGTTGGCATGGATTTTATCCATCCCATAAATTGATCTTATGGATCATCCTATAGGGTTGGTAGCTCAGTGGATCAGAGACCATGGTCCCGGACCATGAAGTCAAGGGTTCGAATCCCTCCTAGCCCATTTTGGACATTGTCCCCCTTGCTGTATCCCGTGCTGAGACATAGACCTTTTCTACAAAGATTCCATAGGTTTCATAAAGAGGGAAAACGGATCGATCATATCGTATGATCCTTCTCTCTCGGATGATAATTACTCTTTCTTGTGGTATAAAAGAGAATCTTTATTGATAACCAAATAAAAGGTTCTATCATAATCTCGGATCAATGCTTCGGATTACTACGAATAAAATGGAAATGATTCATCCCACTATTCTTTCGGTAACGATCCTAATACTAATAATATAGTATTACTTAATAATAGTAATACTTAATATACTAATAATTGGATCTATTTTGTCTAATAAGATCCCTCATGGAAAAGAAAATTGCAAAGTAACAAGAGATCTCCTCCCCTTTTTTATACTCATATCTAGGTAGAACTCTATGTCCTTGAAAGAATGGTTCGAAGAAAGGCGTAAAATAAGTGGATCAATCGAAGATCTGATCGAAAGGACTAGTAAGGACTATATCGTCAATGAGATGGACAAGAACAAGAATATAAAGATTGATTTTAATAACAGATTATGGGTCCAGTGCGACAATCGTGAGAACTTGCTCTATATGAAATATTTGAGACAGAATAAGAGTGTTTGTGAAGAATGTGGATATCATTTGCAAATGAGTAGTTCAGACAGAATCGAACTTTCAATTGATCATGGCACTTGGCATCCTATGGATGAGGACATGGCCGCCCCAGATCCGATTCAATTTCATTTTGAGGATGAACCTCATATAGATCGTATCACTTCCTGCCAAATAAAGACAGGTTTAACTGATGCTGTTCAAACAGGCATAGGTCGACTAAATGGTATTCCTATCGCAATTGGAGTTATGGATTTTCAGTTCATGGGAGGTAGTATGGGCTCCGTGGTAGGTGAGAAAATTACTCGTCTGATCGAATACGCTACCAAGCAATTTCTCCCAGTAATCATGGTGTGTGCTTCCGGAGGAGCACGCATGCAAGAGGGAAGTTTCAGTTTAATGCAAATGGCTAAAATATCTACTGCTTTATATATCCATCAATTGGAGAAAAAGTTGTTATATGTATCGATCCTTACATATCCCACAACCGGTGGAGTGACTGCTAGTTTTGGTATGTTGGGAGATATCATCATTGCTGAACCTAAAGCATACATTGCATTTGCAGGTAGAAGAGTAATCGAACAAACATCAGGTCAGAAAGTACCTGACGGTTTGCAGGTAGCTGAGCATTTATTTGATCATGGTTCATTTGATCTGATCGTTCCGCGTAGTCTTTTAAAAGGTGTTCTGAGTGAGCCATTTCAGCTTTACGGTTTAATTCCTTGTGAAAAAGAACGAACGTTAGGTTTAGTTTCTTGTAACGAACAACAATTCTCAAGTTCAGCTCCTCGTAACGAAAGTGACAATGATACAGTCCCCTCTCATAGCGAAAATCGAAAGAATCAACTTCAGAGAATTGTTCCTCATCTTTCCTTTTTTTAGCCAATTATTGATCCTCGATCCTATTATTAATAGGAACTCAATATTAACAACTAAATAGTAACTAACTATTCTTATGAACGATATGCAATAGAATAGTGAATTTATCGCTCCCCGGAATTGGGGAAAATTACGGATCCATGTTCTTGCTACTATTTGATCAAGTGTTATAATATGGATAAGCGCTGTGATATATTTGTATACATTTATTGAGTCCTAATACCAAAAATTCTCATTCATTATTGACTCCGGATCTCATAGACATAAAAAAAGGAATAAGAATAAAAAGAATATCTCGGATTCGACGTAAAATGATTTTACAGAGACTCATGAAAATATTTGACGGAAAAAGGAACAAGATTCTCGTGCATGTCTTTTATGGAGAGGAGCGACTAGGTCCACTTATTTGGTCCTATAATCATTCCTTGTAATAGAGATAAATATTAGGGTATTCGTTCTATGACAAATCCCAACTTACCTTCGATTTTCGTGCCTTTAGCGGGCTTATTTTTTCCGGCAATTACAATGGCTTTTTTGTACTTTTATGTTCAGAAGGACGAGATTTTATAAATCTGATCGGATCAGATCTTATAGATCAATTTGAATCTCTCAATTGTGGAATAAATGGGATATCTATCTGTTCCTGATGATCTTAAATGGGACTAATCCTACTCCGGACACGAACAAAATAGATATCTATATCTATTTATCAACATATGGGAGGTGTACTATGTGGTACATATACCATATGTATGCATGTATAAATGTATAGAGATTTCTATCTTTATACGCATACATATCTATGTGTATATGGAGATGGTATTTCTATTCCACTGATCCGACGAGGTGTTGTTTTTACAATTGATAAGTAATTTCCTAAAAAATAGAAAGAATGGGGAACATGGAAAGGAGAGAAAGAAAGTAAATGTTCTTTTAGATAAAAATTCTTTGATATGCATATAGCTAGTTAATAAGAGTTACTTCGGAAGCCAAAGGAGTCAAGTTTTGGCCATTTTCTCTAAAACCGAGTAGGACGAAATTGAATAAAATCTGTTATGAATTGGCGATCTGAATGGCTCTGGATAGAACCTATAACAGGATCTCGAAGAACAAGTAATTTTTGTCGGGCTTGTATCCTTTTTTTTGGTTCACTAGGATTTTTCTTGGTCGGAATTTCAAGTTATCTTGGTAAGAACCTGATACCCGTATTGTCATCTCAGCAAATCCTTTTTGTTCCACAAGGAATTGTAATGTGTTTTTATGGTATTGCAGGTCTGTTCATTAGCTCTTATTTGTGGTGTACAATTTTATGGAATGTAGGTAGTGGTTACGATAAGTTTGATGAAGAAGAAGGAATTGTATGTCTTTTTCGTTGGGGATTTCCCGGAAGAAATCGTCGTACTTTTCTTCGATTTCTCATGAAAGATATTCAGGCGATCAAAATGGAAGTTCAAGAAGGTCTTTATCCCCGTCGTGTTCTTTATATGGAAATAAAGGGCCAGCGAGACATTCCCCTAGCTCGTACTGGTGAGAATTTAACCTTACGGGAAATGGAACAAAAAGCTGCCGAATTAGCTCGTTTCTTGCGTATATCAATTGAAGTATTTTGAAATGAACCAAGGAATGGATGTTCTCTCGTTGTTCTTCGAACATCTTAACGGACAGATCTATATGTACCAGAGAGAGGGAAGTTACAATGTAACTAAGATTTGTTCGGGAGAAATACCATGCAGTTCCCTCCCGCAAAGTAGTACTTATGCGATGATCATATCAATGCAAATTCCTTCGGTAGTTCCCAAAGACTCCATATCGCTCCTTGTAGAAGGCCTATAGAGCCAGTAGACGGATATGACATGAAACAATTACTAGATATGGCATTCTCTCCAAAATGTCTTTGTCGAACTCCAATTCCATATATGCGTACGGAATTCGAGAATTTCAGTATTCGTAATATACTGGAGTCCTTTGGAGCGCAGAATTGGCATTTTTAGACCAATTTATTAAATGATAATGGATTCTATCCCTAAGTTCTCTCTCTTTTTTGCCAATAAACATTCGTCTCTTTCCTTTTATTTTTATTTTTTTTTCCTCCTTTTTATCCGGAACAAACCGTTCCTCATCCGAAGAATATTTTTTTTTAAGGGTCGAACAATTACGCAGTAGATCCTGAATCTATAGGTCCCATACCTCGTTCTACAACTCGTACTTTATCCAGATTTCGGACAGAGCTGACGAGTGAATCGGGTTCGTTAGCGATTCACGAATTTAAAGTGGCCAAATATAAAGCATTAGCTTCCCTACGATACCTTGCATGTCTAGTATTCCTGCCCTGGGTAATCTCTATTTCATTCCAGAAAGGTTTGGAGCCTTGGGTTACGAATTGGTGGAATACTGGTCAGTCTCGGGAATTTTCTGATTATCTCCAAGAAGAAAACGCTCTAGAAAGATTCGGAGAAATAGAAGAACTATTCCTGTTGGAGAGAATGGTGGAAGATTCTTCGGAAACACATTCACAAGATCTTCGTATAGAGATTCACAAAAAAACGATCCAATTAGTCGAAATGTACAATGAAGATTTGATCCAGATCATCTCACATTTATTGGCAAATTTTATATGTTTTGCTACTCCAGGTGCTTATTTCATTCTGGGTAAGGAAAAACTTGTCGTTCTCAATTCTTGGATCCAAGAATTATTCCATAGCCTGAGCGATACGATGAAAGCGTTTTCTATTCTTTTAGTAACCGATTTATGTATTGGGTTCCATTCGCCCCATGGTTGGGAACTGATGATCGATTCGATCTCCGAAAATTATGGGTTTTCTCATGATGAACAAAGAATATCTGGTCTCGTTTCAACTTTTCCGGTCATCTCAGATACAATTTTCAAATATTGGATCTTCCGTCACTTAAATCGTATATCTCCTTCACTTGTAGTGATTTATCATTCAATGAATGAATAAATAGGAATGAATAAAGAATAGGTTGTTCTATCCGACAACGAGTGAATAGGAATTGGATTTTCGTACAGAAACTAACTATTACAGATCTCCTTTTTACTCTTTCTCTTCCCTTTCCTCCTTTCCCTCTCTTTCAGTGGGATACTTCTGATTTATTACTTTTGGAGTTAATATAATAGCGGAATTGCGGGCAGGTAATTATGGTAGCTATCTACCCCATTTATCGTAAAGAGATTTGGAACCAATAATCGAACCATGCGGAATATAAATACTTATGACTGGATGAAAAAGTGGATGACTCGATCAATTTCCATCTTGGTCATGATACATATGATAACTCGGACATCTATTTCAAATGCATATCCCATTTTTGCGCAGCAGGGTTATGAGAATCCCCGAGAAGCAACTGGACGTATTGTATGTGCTAATTGTCACTTGGCTAAGAAGCCTGTGAATATTGAGGTTCCACAATCCGTGCTTCCTGATACTGTATTTGAAGCAGTTGTTCAAATCCCCTGCGATATGCAAATAAAACAAGTTCTTGCTAATGGTAAGAAAGGGGCTTTGAATGTAGGAGCTGTTCTAATTTTACCTGAGGGCTTTGAATTAGCCCCTCCTGATCGTATTTCTCCCGAGATTAAAGAAAAAATAGGTAATCTTTATTTTCAGAATTATCGTCCTAATCAAAAAGAGATTCTTGTAATAGGTCCTGTTCCCGGTCAGAAATATAGTGAAATTGTGTTTCCCATCCTTTCACCGAATCCTGCTACTAATAAAGAAGTTCATTTTCTTAAATATCCCATATATGTGGGTGGTAATAGAGGAAGGGGACAAATTTATCCCGATGGAAGCAAGAGCAACAATACGGTCTATAATGCTTCAACAACGGGTAGAGTGAGCAAAATATTACGTAAAGAAAAGGGTGGATATGAAATCACTATCGATAATGCATCAGATGGTCGTCAAGTGGTGGATATCGTACCTCCGGGACCGGAACTTCTTATTTCCGAGGGTGAATTCATCAAAGTTGATCAGCCATTAACGAATAATCCTAATGTGGGTGGATTTGGCCAAGGAGATGCAGAAATAGTACTTCAAGATCCATTACGTGTTCAAGGTCTCTTATTACTCCTGGCATCTGTCATTTTGGCACAAATCTTTTTGGTCCTTAAGAAGAAACAATTTGAGAAAGTTCAATTGGCCGAGATGAATTTTTAGGTCCATAGATTTTCAAACATGAGGTTGACCGAAAGGTTTGGCTGTTTATTGGTGGCTGATGCAATCATGTACAATTCAAATAATAAGGTCATGCCCCTGGAGAGCCCTCAATATCATCATCTCCCCTCCCTTGTTCGTAAATAAGATATGAGTCATTACTAGATCTATCTATAGATAGATATGTGCATTTCAAATAGGGAGTGACTTGATAAGCACTAGAACAGATCAACTTGCCGAACAGCCCTCTATTCATATGCTACATAGCATATACCATATCCGTGCCATATAGCCTTTTTTCTTTTGCTTTCTTATCCATTCATCATATCTAGAAGAATGATCCGAAGGATATCAAAGGGAAGGAAGGAGAAAAAAAGGAAGAGGGGGACTAAACGATCTCGGGAAAGATTCTTATCTTCCTGATCCTCAATCTTTGATCGAAATCGATTTTACGCTTTCTCTTTAGGGTAAGAGGAACTAATGATTTTTCTGATCCCGTTCGTAAAATCCCAAGTCTTTCGCACGTCCTACTGAGAACCTTTCAAGTTCATGAAAAAAGAGGAGCAAATGGATAGAAAAGGCAATACCACTCATTGAGCAAATGGGATCTATCTAGCAAATTCATGAAAAAGGCTCATTTCAGATAGAAAGGGAAAAGGTGCTATTTCCGGCTTGGACCATAAGAGCTCAAATTCTATATTCACACATTCGGATTATCGTAGTTCTAACTTTTAGAGGGATGATCCGCAGAATCTCTCATCTGGGGAAAATGAACAAAAGTCATGCATATTATGCGGCGGGACGATCCATTCCTTAGTCATTCTTCCTAGGAGGAACAGCTGAAATGTATAAATTAATCCAATTATTTGATAATACGTATCAGAAGCGAAAGAATAGATTGGTTCATCACTTTACTAGAAGGCATTGGAGTAGCTGAAAGAATCGTGTAATTTGTACGAATCTTCTGATTCATATAGAAGTAAATCTTGAAAATAGATTTCAATAAGACCTTACCCTTCTTTTAACTCGAAGAAGGGTAAGGTCTTATTGAAATCTTCACTTTCACATGTATAGTCTTTTTTATCTATGTTCAGTTCATTTTGTTACTATAGGGATGACCCTAATCCAGAATATGAACCATAGAAAAAGATGCCTATTAAACCAATCACAAGGGTACCAGTTACAGTACCTATCAGCCAAAGAGGAATCCTTCCAGTAGTATCGGCCATTTCTCTTGCTCCCTTTCACATTTTATTAAGTAGTCATGCTCAAGACATAAACAGTCATGGATAATTATGAGTATCAGATCTCTCCGGATGAGATAAGAGGCACTGTTTTTAATTGAAAGAGTAATTAGAGAATAGAACAGCAAGTACAAAAATGAGTAACAACCCCCAATAGAGGCTAGTACGATTCAATTCAACATTTTGTTCGTTCGGGTTCGATTGTGTCATAGCTCTGTGATTTAGATAGAGTTTATCGTTGGATAAACTGCATTGCTGATATTGATCCCAAGAAAAAAACTGTAGGTACAGCTAGTCCGTGAACGGCCAACCATCTAACTGTAAAAATTGGATAGGTTCTATCTATGGTCATTGGTACCTCCTAAAAAGATCTAGTAAATTCATTGAGTTGTTCCAACGGATCGGAACGGCCAGTGATTAATGGAACCTCTTGTCGGTTTTCTGTGAAATACTCGTTCGGCCGGGGGCTTCCAAATACATCGTAAGCTAAACCCGTGCTGACAAATAACCAACCTGCAATGAATAGGGAAGGTATAGTAATGCTATGGATAACCCAGTATCGAATACTGGTAATAATGTCAGCAAAAGAGCGTTCTCCCGTATTCCCAGACATGTTCAGCTCCGTATATTCTTGTACAGCCAAGGGGGAATTGATCCCATAAAAGATAGAGATTAGGAGATGGAGAATTACTGATATTTTCTCTAATCCTTGTTGGATTGTCAATATTATACCAAGGGTATATTTCAGGTATATTGGACCGGTATAGCTAGCCTTCCTCTGACACAGCAATACAATTTCGATTCAGATTAGAAAGGAAGGGATATAATGATTCTGTTCCTCCCAATTATGGTCAACTTAATCAATTTCTTTATTCTCCCAGTTTTCCCCACTGGAGAAAGAATCTCGTATGTCTCCTCGGCGGGATAGACTCGGACGTGAGGAACCTCATGTAGATATTGGACAATTGAACACATGGATCATGGCGAAAACCACTTCAGCAGTGGTCGTTGTAGTGGCTCGAATTGCTCCAGGCGGATGTATAGTGAATAAAGGGGATGAGATTGATGTCTCTTCGGAGGAAGAAGCAAGGGGCATCACTATCAATGCAACTCATCTAGAATAAGATCCTTTTTTCCTCTCTTTCTATTATGTTTGTGTAGATCATCCCAGTCATTTGGGTTATATAAAGGGAGGATCCTTGGTGTTACATAAATGGAGGGTGTTCTCCCAATAGCAATCGAGAGCAGGTGGAGTTATGCCACGAACCTAATCACTTAATAACAAAGTACTTTGGCCGAATGAGTAAGTATTACTTATCTCACAGTATTACTGGATGAGGAGGACCAGGTGAATATTGAAATCTTATGGAACTTGGTCGAATTGTAGGTATGTGAGGATCGAGCTATTCCTATTTTCCAGTAGATAGAATTCTTGTAGTACCAGGCCCTGCCCTACTAGCTTTAAGAATTCATATAGAGATGCAAATAAGTGGATCGATGAGATCTAGGAATGATGGATAAAGTGGATCCTACACCTAAACGTGAAATTCACAAAACTTTTCCTATGAAAACCTTTCCTATGACCGCAGAAGAGGTTCTTTCCGTCCCAATCTTTGGAACTGAAGCTACTCCGATTGTACAGAAAGAGGAACTATTCGAACGAGAAGAACAGTCTAAATAGTCGGATTGAGAGAGAGAGACTCGCGGTACAACTATCATATATCATAGGTTCGAAGATATTTAGGAATACTCTATACTTGCTGAAAATACCGTAAGAATGTTCCTTCGAAATATGCAGAAACAGTATGTGACGTGGAATGGTAATTGCTAGGCCTGGGACCATGAAACCTTATGCTCGATTTGGAGCACAAGTTTCTCTCTTTTGGAAAAAAAAAAAAGAAGAAGAGGGGGATGACATTTTCGTTTTCTTCCTTCGGGATTCCTCAATTCTTATTTGTACTACTAGAGTAACGGGTACGATTGGATCATTCCCAGATTCCCATGTTAAAAAAAAAAGAATAAGAAAATACTGCCAGGTGATTCAATCGGAATGATTGAATTCAATTCGTTTACCTTGTAGCTCTTGAAAGAAGATTGCGTTCCATAATTCCCAAAGAGGGTCAGTTGGTATTGGTGTTATTCGTGGATCGCTTGATTCATTTTTGGAATCCCTTATCTGAGATAATGAACCTATTTTTAATCAGATATTCCTTCTCGTTCATGTTTGTTCGTAACATTCATAGTGACTGGTTAATACAGGATTACGAATTGGTACCCATTTGGACAATTTATCTTTCGTATTCCCATCCTATTCTAGGTTATTAAAAAGAAAACTTAGGCAATTGCCTCGTAAAGATATGTAGCAAACGTATTCCATTCAGTTTTTTCACGCCTACTATAACTAGCTATTTTGGCTTTCTATTGGCTTCCCTAATCTTCACCTTAGCCCTATTCATTGGTTCAAGCAAGATACGACTTCTTTGAAATCAAGAAGAAGGAAACCCCTTTAGGTTCATTCAATATTCCGATGATTCCGTTGCTTCTCTCAATGCCGATTTCTAATTATTGAGATTCATAGCAATTTTAGGGTACTATCCAAAGTGGATATTACCTATATTTATTTATCTGAATCGAAATGATTGAAGCTTTGCCCTCTGGAATTGTGTTAGGTCTAATTCCTATAACTTCGGCCGGATCATCTGTAACTGCATATTTACAATACCGACGTGGTGATCAATTGGATATTTGATTGAGGAACATCCTTTTTCATTGACCTCCCACTTATTTCGGGAGGTCAGATTCCATTGATTGTTACAGTTGAAGCTATTGATGATCCATCAATAAAATTTGATTTCGATATGAAAAGAATCACGCTCTGTAGGATTTGAACCTACGGCATTAGGTTTTGGAGACCTACGTTCTACCGGACTGAACTAAGAGCGCTTTCTTATCAAAGTATTTAGATGAGAGATAAATAAAAACAGACCTTTTGTACCCCAAAAAAATACTTTTGTATATGGTATGATTCAATCACTGATAGTTGATGTTCCATCCAAATCGATCTCAATTGATCCCTTGTTCTTCTTTCTTTCTCTTCCATAGGGAAAGGAATAGGTAGGGATGACAGGATTTGAACCCGCGACATTTTGTACCCAAAACAAACGCGCTACCAAGCTGCGCTACATCCCTTTCAATTGTTAGACAATGTTATTTTATACGATGAAAATCTTTTTTTTTTTTTCTCACATTTCTTACACTTTCATTATTTTTCGGTCTTGTGCAAATGGACTATGTACACAGAGAATCTCTCATTTAGAAGAATGACTATCGCGATATTTGGGAATATCTTTTTTCTGTTCTAGAACTAGGAGGAGCATCTTGTATCCTGGATCACTGTACATATCTCTTTCAGTTCCGACGAGTTCCCCGTACAAGTACAAGTGACCCATAAACACAGATGTAGCTAACCATATCATATAAGTACCACGATCGATGAGGAAAACTTACAATGCGAGATATAAAGACATATCTTTCCACAGCGCCTGTGCTAGCTACTTTATGGTTCGGGTCTTTGGCCGGTCTATTGATAGAGATCAATCGTTTTTTCCCAGATGCTTTGACTTTTCCCTTTTTTTCATTTTAGTTCTCCTCCGAAAGGAAAAGAGGAAAAAGGATAAAATTATGCTAGATCACTCCCTTCCTTTTCTTCGTGGGAAAATGAAATAAGTGAATTTGTTCCCAAATCGACGAGTCCTAGAGTGGAACGGGGGGGGGGGGAGTAAATCTAAATAGAGATCTAGGTCTAGAGGCTCTTTCTATAAAGATCGTGAGTACCATTTCAAACTTCTGATTCAATATTTCATTACGCATTACGAGAAAGAATAAGAAAAGATTGAATCATTTGATCCCATCTACCCTTTCTCTTTTTTTTTTTTTTATCGAAAAGTAAAGTGGACTTTATATCCGGAGTAAGTTTATGGCCAAGGGTGGAGATGTAAGAGTAAAAATTACCTTGGAATGCACTAGTTGTACTCGAGATAGTGTTGATAAAAAATACCCGGGTGTTTCTAGATATATTACTCAAAAGAATCGACGCAATACACCTATTCGATCGGAATTGAAGAAATTTTGTCCCTATTGTTACAAACATACTATTCACGGAGAGATAAAGAAATAGATCGAACATACTATTCAAAGGGATAGGAATCAATCATAGATATAGTAAAATAGAAAAAAAAAGGGGGGGGGGGGGATTTTAGGAAGATTTGGAACAAAATGGTATTGTAGGAAATCTATAATGATTTGAATAAGATTTTGAATAAAATAAATAGTATTTAAAAGGAATAAAATAAATAGTATTGAAAAGATTCATGAAATAAACTATGAATAAATCTAAGCGATCCTTTCGTAGACGTTTGCCGCCAATTGGATCGAGAGATCAAATTGATCATAAAAATATGAGCTCAATTAGTCAATTTATTAGCGAACGAGGAAAAATATTATCCGGACGGGTGAGTAGATTGACCCCAAAACAGCAGCGCCTAATGACTATTGCTATTAAACGAGCTCGTATTCCATCTTCGTCACCTTTCCTTAATAATGACAACTAATTTGATCCCTAGAAATGAACCTGCTCTTTGATTGAATCGGAGCTGGAATATCTGTTCAATAAAGAGGAAGATCTCATTGTCTAAAAAAATCGAAGAAATCAAAAGGGATCTGTTTCTTTTTCAATATTTCTCAATTTTCGATGTCTCTACCTTCCCGGAGGGAATTCTCCGGGGGATTCCGTTCCACCTATTTCATCATTCGATGATATTGTTGATGATCGTGGAAAAGCAATTCTTATCTAATACAGCGATTTGTGCAAGTATTCTGCGATTTGAAAGCAACTGCCTTTTGTACAAATATCGGATAAATTTGTTATAAGAAACTCCATTATTACGGGCTGCTGCATTGATCCGAGTAATCCACAAACGGCGAAGATCTCTCTTTCGCTTACCCCTATCTCGATGAGCAGAAACTAAAGCTCTAATTTTTTGTTGGTCAGCAGTTCGAAAAAGTTTCGAATGAGCTCCTCGAAAGCCTGATGCAAATGCAAGAATCTTTTTTCGACGTTTCCGAGCTATATATCCACGTTTAATTCTGGTCATTGAAGTTTACTCTCATAAATCACTAATTGAGAATTGCTTGATTATCAGTCATTCTTTGATTTGGTCTATTAAGAATAAAACTGGTTCTTCTAATGTATGAAATAGGGATTCCAATGGCTCTTGCTACTGTAACCTTCCCAACCATAATTTTCTATTTTCTCTTGGTTAGGCATCCTCTCGGTAAGCGGGGGATGGGACCTCGCACTAAGAAAAAATCATGGGTTCCATCGTTTTTACGGTTCTTCCTTTAACGGTGAGGTCCCCTCTATACGCCGGAGCCTTTCATTTATGAAATACGAGATGAGGATGTTATTGGTAACTTGTACAGTTTACCATCTCCAGCTCTACCCCGAATTCTCAAGTAATAAGTCCTCCTGCGATAAGATTTATCCATACAGTGACGACATGGAATTATGAGGATTGGCTAGGCAGCTGACCTTGTCAGTCCGTTCTTGCGGCAATATGAGCATAATTGCTTCTTCAATTTGCACTATTTTCCCCGCTCAATGGATTGATAACCATTCGCTACCAATGAGGAATTGCTTTTCATCCCACATCAAGGTGATTGGATTTGCACCAATGGAAACCATAAAGATCATCCCCCATAAGAGTAGATTATAGATCTGTACTTGCTGCAGTAGGAGAGTTATTCTGCTATAAGGATCTCCTAGTCTGTTTCAGCTCTTGATCCGAACGAGTCGCACATACACCCTAGTACATACTCCTCCACGCTGGGGACATCCCCGAAGAGCAGGAGATTTTGTTCCATTTGCTATTGGCTGTCTCGTATTTCTAATGAGTTGTTGAATAGTTGGCACTTTAGATCGTATGCGGAATTGACTGGTTCAGATCGATCCTAACCATATTAGGTCATTATGAAATGAATCACTTTCATTTTCCCTTTCCAGAAGAAAGGGAAATAAGGGATCAAATGTTCATCATCAAAAGAAATTCACAAGAGATCCTCAGTATTCTCCACCGCTACGAGATCGACAATGCCGTAAGCTTGGGCTTCTGTTGCTGACATAAAAACATCTCTTTCCATGTCCCCCGAAATGACCCATAAGGGCTTGCCTGTTCTTTGTACATAAACATTCGTAATGCTATCGCGAAGTTTCAATACCTCTTCCGCTTCCATGATACATTCTCCTGCTTGTCCATCATAATAAGAACTAGCAGGTTGGTGGATCATAACCCTGATAATAGATGATCGTTTCCTTGATCTCGGGAAATTTTGGAAAAAAAAAAAAAATAAATCAAATGAATCGGCCGTACAGGCATTTTTTGTGCATACGGCTCTATAATAGATCTCATCCCATTTCGAGTCAAACTGAGAGAAATACAAATGACCCCCAACATTCGGATGATCTATTTACCATCTTTTTTCCCGTAATAATAGAAATACTACGATGGTTCCGTTGCTTTATATATCTATCTTTCGATCTAGCAATCCCAAAGTTTTCTTTTGATGAGATCTGATCGAGATTCTCTATTTCATAAATAATTTGATAAATATCCGAAAGAGAATCTTGGTGCAAGAACAAAAGGGGTTATGACGCTAAAATAGACCCATGCCACGATACATAAGATTGAATCGATTGTAAAATCGGGAAGAAACTTTGTTCTACTATCTCGATACGTAATTCTATTTCAAAAGAACAAAAAGATGATGTTTGTATCGGGCTCGAAATGCCATGCTATTATTACCTTTTATTTGGCAAAGGCATAGTCTTTTTACATCGCTCCTTCTCCAAGAAAAACTCATTGGCGCCAAGCGTGAGGTAATGCTATACGTTTAGTAATTTCCCCCCCAGTTAGAACAGAAGATCCCATCGAGGCAGCTAACCCCATGCATATTGTATGCACATCTGGTACTACAAATTGCATAGCATCATAAATAGATATTCCCGGTATCACTGCTCCACCGGGAGAGTTAATATATGGATATATATCTTTATTTTCATCTTCTCCATTCAGATACATCATGATACCAATAAGTTGATTTGCGATCTCATCATCGACCTGCTGACCCGGAAAAAGTAATCTCTCTCGATAAAGTCGGTTGATTAGGATAGTGAAATAGCTCTTCTTCCTTAAGAACCGTACACGCACCTTTAAATGCATACGGCTCAAGTGATTGCAAAAAGTTATGTATCGATCCCAGACCCTTTCTTTTTTCATAGCGAGATCTTATCTAAAAGAATTCCCTAAAAGAGTTTTTCTTTTTTTTTTTCATAACCATTGGTTCAAGTTCGTCTTCTCCCTGAGAATATAATTAGCTAAACTTATTGAACTACCTCTTAATCGATGTATCGCTCCATTGAAATCCAATCGTTTTGGTCACAGCGAAATTTTCTTGTTTTCAAATAGGTTTTTGAGACATCTTTAGGTTTATGCTCTACTCCGGGGAAGCATCTGCCCGAGTTTCATTCGTACATATAGGACAAGTAAACCTACTGCCATTTTTATCTTTTCGATCCGCTCCATGATTTATGTCAAATATCTTCTCAAATAGATTCTATTACTCCATCTATTGATAGTTCCAAATCACTCATCGATGGGTTCTATCTAGGAATTCTAGATATATCACCAATTTGGGATTTTTTGAACGGAGCCTTAATACTTTATTGGTCTGAGCTAACCATGGATTCTCATGATTGAGAATCTCTTTCCTCCTAAACGATCTAATCGCACTTCACGCTCTAGATTATTGATAGTTGAATCGATCCTGAATGAAGCAGGAAATATCTCATCAGGAGAGATAACGGGGAAATTCCGTATAACCCAATATGTCCGACAAGTCGCACTATACGTCGACCCAAACTGCATCTTCCTCTCCAGGGATCCGAAAAGGAACTTTTGGAACACCAATGGGCATTTGTTTCAATAGAGAGAAGTGAAGCACTATGCTCTAATATGGAAACGTGAAGTATAAGAAGAGATGAGGCTTCTAGGATGTGTTTATGACACGATGATTATATCATATTTGGTCCATAAATTCAAAAATAAACATCGTTCGTAGAAGAACGAAAAGATCAGGGAAATCGAGTTCTTTTGCAGGTTGTTCAAAAAAGGAGCAAGTATTGTATTTATGCGCTCGATCAGTAGAAATGGGACCAATCTCCACATTGTGCATTGGTACACATAAATGATAAAATATTTACGCTTCTCCCTGCTATTCTGAACAGAATTGTTCCGGAACTGTTATTAGCAATGACCTCGAATAGATGTTAACCCTTGAGATGATCCGATAAAGGTTTAGCTCCATAGCATGGTCTCTTCTAATGCGAGAAAGTTACATAATGTCTACTTTTCTTTGATAAAGGGGTATTTCCATGGGTTTGCCTTGGTATCGTGTCCATACCGTCGTATTGAATGATCCTGGCCGGTTGCTCTCTGTACATATAATGCATACAGCTCTAGTTTCTGGTTGGGCCGGTTCAATGGCTCTGTACGAATTAGCAGTTTTTGATCCATCCGATCCTGTTCTTGATCCAATGTGGAGACAAGGTATGTTCGTTATACCTTTTATGACTCGTTTGGGAATAAACAATTCATGGGGTGGGTGGAGTATCACCGGAGAAACTGTAACCAATCCAGGTCTTTGGAGTTATGAAGGTGTGGCCGGGGCACATATTGTGTTTTCTGGCTTGTGCTTTTTGGCAGCTATCTGGCATTGGGTCTATTGGGATCTAGACATATTCTGCGATGAACGTACAGGAAAACCTTCTTTAGATTTGCCCAAGATCTTCGGAATTCATTTGTTCCTCTCAGGAGTAGCTTGTTTCGGATCTGGAGCGTTTCATGTAACGGGTTTGTATGGTCCTGGAATATGGGTGTCTGATCCTTATGGACTAACTGGAAAAATACAACCTGTAAATCCAGCGTGGGGAGCTGAGGGTTTTGATCCTTTTGTTCCGGGAGGAATAGCTTCTCACCATATTGCAGCAGGTATATTGGGTATCTTAGCAGGTTTATTCCATCTCAGTGTTCGCCCCCCCCAACGTTTATACAAAGGATTACGTATGGGGAATATTGAAACTGTCCTATCCAGCAGTATTGCCGCTGTGTTCTTTGCAGCTTTCATTGTCGCTGGAACCATGTGGTATGGCTCCGCAACTGCTCCGGTCGAATTATTTGGTCCTACTCGTTACCAGTGGGATCAGGGATATTTTCAACAAGAAATAGATCGACGGGTTCGTGCCGGTTTGTCCGAAAATCTAAGTTTATCGGAAGCTTGGTCCAAAATTCCCGAGAAACTAGCTTTTTATGATTACATCGGTAATAATCCAGCTAAAGGAGGGTTATTCAGAGCAGGTGCGATGGACAATGGAGATGGAATAGCTGTTGGTTGGTTAGGACACCCTATCTTTAGAGATAAAGAAGGACATGAGCTTTTTGTACGTCGTATGCCTACTTTTTTTGAGACATTTCCAGTAGTTCTGGTGGATGAAGAAGGAATTGTGAAAGCCGATGTTCCTTTTAGGAGAGCAGAATCAAAGTATAGTGTCGAACAGGTAGGTGTAACTGTCGAATTCTATGGGGGTGAACTTGATGGGGTTAGTTTTGGTGATCCTGCTACAGTGAAAAAATATGCTAGGCGTGCTCAATTAGGTGAAATTTTCGAATTGGATCGTGCTACACTGAAATCCGATGGTGTTTTTCGTAGTAGTCCAAGGGGTTGGTTCACTTTTGGACATGCCACATTTGCTCTTCTTTTCTTTTTCGGACACATTTGGCATGGTGCTAGAACTTTGTTCAGAGATGTTTTTGCTGGTATCGACCCGGATTTAGATGCCCAAGTAGAATTTGGAGCATTCCAAAAACTAGGAGATCCCACTACTAAAAGACAAATAGTATGATATTACATTGAAAAGACAAGTAGTATGATATTGCATTGCTCCAATCTATAGTATCGAGAGATTCCACTTCAGTGGAATTTTCATTCTCAGAGAGATTTTAAATCTTTCTATTCTTCTCCTTTTCTGGGAAAGAATTTCAATCGGTATGAAAGCTATCTCCATAATTGTAAACTACGATCGAATCTATGGAAGCATTGGTTTATACATTCCTGTTGGTATCGACCTTAGGGATAATATTTTTCGCTATTTTCTTCCGAGAACCGCCCAAAGTTCCGGATAAGGGGAGTAAATAATTTTTCTTCTCCGAACCCTCACCTCATTCTTTTCATAAAAATAATGACCTTCCCTATACGGGAAGGTCGTTATTTCAACTAGTCTTCGTGCTCTTCGAAAGGATCTCTGAGTTGTTCAGAGGGTTGCCCAAAGGCGGTATACAGGGCATAACCGGTAAAGCTCACAAGTAAACGGGATATGGAGATGGCGACTAAGGTTGCAGTTTCCATCGTTAGGTAATCCCAAGATCATGGTATATTTACAACACAACTGTATACAAAGTTAACAGATCTCAACCAATGCAATAAGAGTTATGGCTGCACAGACCACTGATGATACTTTCAGATCTGGACCGAGACGAACCGTTGTAGGAAATTTATTCAAACCACTTAATTCGGAATATGGTAAAGTAGCTCCCGGATGGGGAACTACTCCTCTTATGGGTGCTGCGATGGCTCTATTTGCGGTATTCTTATCTATTATTCCGGAGATTTATAATTCTTCCGTTTTATTGGATGGGATTCCGGTAAGCTGGGTCTAGAAGACCCAGAAGATCTGCCCGGATCCCCGGCCCGGTTTTTCGACTGAGGGATCCAAATAAAGCTATCGAATAGCTCCGGGTTCTAGGTCATTCCGTTCCGTCCGGGTTCTAGGTCATTCCGTTCCGGTAGTTTGATCGTGTAACTATTCTTCTTTAAGGATTTCTGGAACATGGGTGTGCGACTTGTTAAAATTGATCTAGATTGATAGTACAGAAGACCAGTCTGTCATCTTCATGGAGATGGTCCTACCTCGTCGGATATCAATCGAATATTTCGTATTCGGAGCACGAGGCATATAAGATATATTTGGGAAGATCTGAACTATGGTTTGTACCTGCCATTTAGACCTCGTCACCGGGCTTCTAAGAATTCGAAATAGGTATTCCTGATCAGAAATTGAATGATCTCTCTTCCTTTAGAACTAGGCTGACTCTGACTGAAGAATGAGATGGTATCTCATTTCTCTTAGTTAGTATATTTCGTTGAGTAAGTGACGATCGAAAGGTTATTACCCAAAGAACTTTTGGAGATTCGAAAAGATCATCGGGGTATAATATAAATCTGAGGTTTGGATCGATCCATCTATTAAGATCTCGACAAGATAATTACTATCAATTGCCCAAGACTAGTTCTTCTCCAGTAAATTGATATCACAAATAGGGTGAAAGATCGTTCGAAAGGCCTATAGCGATCCATTCGGCATAAGGATGAGAGCCGACTTGAAATTTTGGCACTGTGAAGTATTGCTGTTGCGGGAGGGGAGATGATCATTCCGAATTATTCTCATTCATATTACCAGGGAACGAACTGATAGGATAGTTTCTAATCGATCTATTCGTTCCCAAGAGTATTTGGGTGCTCTTGCTCGAGCCGTATGAAGAGAAATTATCATGTACGGTTCTTGGGGGGGGAATTTCAGTTTACCTATCTCGATAAAGTATACGATTGGTTCGAAGAGCGTCTTGAGATTCAGGCGATTGCGGATGATATCACTAGTAAATATGTTCCTCCTCATGTCAATATATTTTATTGTCTAGGGGGGATTACGCTGACCTGTTTTTTGGTACAAGTAGCTACTGGTTTTGCTATGACTTTTTACTATCGTCCGACCGTTACAGAAGCTTTTGCCCCTGTTCAATACATAATGACCGAAGTAAACTTTGGTTGGCTAATTCGATCAGTTCATCGATGGTCGGCAAGTATGATGGTTTTAATGATGATCCTGCACGTATTCCGTGTTTATCTCACAGGTGGATTTAAAAAACCTCGTGAATTAACTTGGGTTACAGGCGTAATTCTGGCTGTATTGACCGTATCTTTCGGTGTAACTGGTTATTCTTTGCCTTGGGATCAAATTGGTTATTGGGCAGTCAAAATTGTGACTGGCGTGCCTGAGGCTATTCCTGTAATAGGGCCTCCCTTGGTAGAGCTACTACGCGGAAGTGTTAGTGTGGGTCAATCTACTTTGACTCGTTTCTATAGTTTACACACTTTTGTATTACCCCTTCTTACTGCTGTATTTATGTTAATGCACTTTCTTATGATCCGTAAGCAAGGTATTCCAGGTCCTTTATAGAGAGGAAAGATAGATTGAAAATAAGTATTCATAACATATTGTTTTGAGTAATGATAGTAATATCTCATTGCCATGAATATTTCTTATTGGTAATAAGAAAACATGTTCCTCGGATCTTTTCTTTCAATCTTGAAGTATTATTTATCCGATACGAATAGTTGAAATAGATTCTCAGACGGAGAAGATGGATTATGGGAGTGTGTGACTTGAACTCTTTATTGGGCCGTGCAGATATATCCTTCAATCTGCCACATCAAAATTTCTAATGAAATGTGTCTCTGTCCCAATTTCCTTATCATAAATAGGAAGTTTAAAACCTGGGCAAAAAAAGGTATCGGTCGGTCCGTTTCAAGAGAATTATTTCTATGATCAAATTCGAATTAGGAAGGGCTCCGTGAAATCCAGTATAATAAGGTAATAATGTAACATAATCAAGAGTTGTATCATATTACTGCTCCTTCTTCATAGTGTGGAAATGCATCCATTTCTCTTGCATTCATCTCTAAAGGGAAGACTATCGGAGTAAGAGAAGGGATCTGAGGAAGATAAAAGGCCGGATCAGTAACAAGTCAATACCTTGTATGTCACGAAACTTCGAAGGTATATTCGCGAAGATAAACACAGATTATGAGGGATAAGATGGTCCAAAAAGCATATCGATCATGATCGAATTTGCAAGCTTACTTGGGTACTGAGTATTTTACTGGAGGGATCGGATCCCCTTTAATGGATGATTAGAGATATTATTGGTTCCTATTACCACGATATGTCCCTCATTACGGAGAGTCATATATGTAGATATCTATAAAGATATATAGATATCTCTAATTCCTTTAGTTATTGCTCGAGCCGGATGATGAAAAATTATCATGTCCGGTTCTTTTGGGGGGATAGATCCATAGGGCTTTACCTATCCTAATAACAAAGAAACCTGATTTAAATGATCCTGTATTAAGGGCTAGATTAGCTAAGGGTATGGGGCATAATTATTATGGAGAGCCCGCTTGGCCCAATGATCTTTTATATATTTTTCCAGTAGTAATTTTAGGTACTATTGCATGTACCATAGGTTTAGCGGTTCTAGAACCATCAATGATTGGTGAACCAGCAAATCCATTTGCAACTCCTTTGGAAATATTGCCCGAATGGTATTTTTTCCCCGTATTTCAAATACTTCGTACAGTACCTAATAAATTATTAGGTGTCCTTCTAATGGCCTCAGTACCTGCGGGATTATTGACGGTACCTTTTCCAGAGAATGTGAATCAATTTCAAAATCCATTTCGTCGTCCAGTAGCTACAACAGTCTTCTTGATCGGTACTGCAGTAGCCCTTTGGTTAGGTATTGGGGCAGCGTTACCTATTGATGAATCTTTCACTTTAGGTCTTTTCCAGATTGATCCAACTGTTAAATATTGAGAAATTTCAATATCTCGTTCATATATCTAGGGAGTAATTGCTTCAAAACAAGTTCTCCCTAGATATATCCATTTCGCCCGTCAGAGATATCTTTTGAATATTACACGAAATAGAGGTTATGTTGAACACTTGAAATGGAATTATTCCCATTGCTCTCTATAATAACTCGGGAAAGGGGAAAAATGGGAAAAGTAAATGGAACTATTTAATGAATCTGAAACTTATTCTTGGGTAGATCAACTGCAAAATGTTTTTGAAGAACTTCCGATACTTGTTCGACAGATTTCTTTCCGAAATGTCCAATTCTCATTAAATCTTCTTGACTGTAATTCAACAGGTCCGATAATGTATGTATATTGACCCTTCCGAGGCAGTTATAGACCCTAGGAGGTAATTCTGATTGGTCAATAAAAATATGTTTGAATGCAACTTCTTCTTCCATTCTCTCCATATCAGCCGAGATATTGGAAAAGGAGAAGGAAGGCATATTAGACCCATTCTGATTGTCCATTCCATCGATGTTCTGTTCTTCTGCACGCAAAAAAGGAATGAATAAGTCAATCAAATTACGAGAAGCTCTGTAAAGTGCTTCTCTAGGAGCTAAACTTCCATTCGTCCATATCTCGAGAAAAAGGATTTCTTGTATATCATTTCCGTTCCCATAGGAATGAATACTATAATTTGCGTTTCGAACAGGCATAAATACAGCATCTATAGGAAAGATTCCATCCTGATAATTCTTCGGACTCTGTATACGATATCCACGATCTTTCTCGATCCATAATCTTATATCAAAAGTAATTGATTTGGTAAGACTAGCTATATGTTGTGTAGCATCAATTATTCTCACAGAAGGTGGTAATATGATATCTTGAGCGGTTACATTTCTGGGTCCGACGATACAGATAGATGCTTCTCGAGTTCCGTACGGATCACTTCTAAGGACAATTTCTTTCAGATTGATTAAAATGTCATGTACTGATTCTTCAATACCTATTATCGCGGAATATTCATGTGTTACCTTTTCCAATTTCGCATGTGTGATGCATGTTCCTTCTATTTCTCCAAGTAGAGCTCTTCGCATTGCGATGCCTATTGTACTAGCTTGACCTTTTCGAAGCGGAGATAAAGCGAAGCGGCCATAATGAAGACGCTTACTGTCCGCTCCGGATCCAATGCACCTCCACCGCGGTGTCTGAGTGGAGACTGAGATTTCATCTCGAATCATACTGAGATTATTTGATCAGATCATTTGATCATTTCTCTCTCCCGGAATTCATTTGATTCCTACACACGTCTCTTCTTGGGAGGTCTACATCCATTATGTGGCATAGGGGTTACGTCACGTACAAAACTTAAGAGTACACCACTTCTACGAATGGCCCGTAATGCTGTATCTCTCCCCGGACCAGGGCCACTTATCATGACTTCTGCTCGTTCCATACCTTGATCCATTAACGTACGAATAGCATTTTCTGCTGCAGTCTGAGCAGCAAATGGTGTACTTCTTTTCGTGCCTTTGAATCCACAGGCACCGGCAGAAGACCAAGAAACCACCTGTCCCCGTACATCCGTAACAGTAACAATGGTATTGTTAAAACTTGCTTGAACGTGAATAACTCCTTTTGGTATTCTACGTTCATTTCTACGTGAACCAATTTTTCTTATAGGTTTTGACATATTCATTATTCCATATTTATGGGTTCGGTAAGATAGATATCTATCCATTTCATATCGAAATAGATCTTTCATTTCTACATTTGTTACTTGATGTAGAGAAGGATTACCCCTGTCTCTGTTTATGTCTCGGATTGGAACAAATTACCATAACTCGTCCCCGCCTACGAATTAGTCGACACTTTTCACAAATTTTACGAACAGAAGCGCGGATTTTCATGTTTGTGGTCCTTCAATTTGGAATTGATATGATTAATCATATTACATCTCGTTTTCCGAGAAATAAGGGTTCTCTAATTCATGAGCCTAAATATTATTTATCCCTATCGGATGTTCAGGAGGTGATCCAATCATTTGAAGATTTGTTGCGAAGTCGATAAATTATACGTCCTTTGGTTAGATCATAAGGACTTAATTCGACCTTGACCCTATCTCCTGGTAGTATTCGTACATGATTACGCCGAATTTTCCCCGAGATATGGGTTGGAACCTGACATCCGTTATCTGAACGAACTCGGAACATACCATTTGGAAGTGATTCAGTAACTGAACCTTCCACATCGATCAAATTTTGTTTATTCATTTTTTAGAATCTCCTTGAGAAATCAACTAACGTGGATAAGGATGAATGCTATCATCTAACTTACTTTTTCCCTTTCATAGAGATATCCTCCAGAATAAATAATACAAAATTCAGAGAAATTACCGTACATAACATAATATTTCTCCTCCGATTCTTCTCCGTCGAGCCTCTCGATCCGTCATGATTCCTTGAGAAGTAGAAAGAATTACGACCCCCATTCCACCTAGAACTTTAGGAACTTTTTGAGAATTGGAATAGATCCTCAGACCAGGTTTGCTAGTACGCTTTGAAGTGGTTATATATGTCTTTTCCTTCCTTCCCCTATATCTTAAAGTTAAAACCGAAAAAGATTTTTGACCTTCCCTATGTTCTCTAGCATCTTCTATAAAACCTTCTTGCAGAAGGATTCTTACAACGTTTTTGGTAGTATTAGTAGCTATTATTCGAACTGTTTTTTTTTTTACTATGTCAGCGTTTCTTATAGAAGTTATTATATTGGCAATAGTATCGTTACCCATGAGAAAGAATTATTATGAATTTCTGGTCTTGATATAAGAGGCATGTTCAATCTTCTTTGAGGAATATGCCTGAGATGCAACTTACAAATTGATCTATTTCTAAACCATTACACGATTTATTATTACTTATAAGACTTCGGGAGCCAATGAAACTATTTTGGCAAAATTCAATTGTCTCAATTCCCGAGCAACTGAACCAAAAACCCGGGTTCCTCTTGGATTTCCTTCCTGATCAACGATAACTGCTGCATTGTCATCAGATCGTATTATCATTCCATTGTCACGTTTAAGTTCTTTACAGGTGCGTACAACTACGGCTCTAACTATTTCTGATTCTTTTAAGGGCATATTTGGTACTGCTTCTTTAATTATAGCAATGATAACGTCACCAATATGAGCGTATTGACGATTACTAGCTTTTAGAACCCGGATGCACATTAGTTTTCGGGCTCCACTGTTGTCCGCTACATTTGAATAAGTTTGAGGTTGAATCATTCTTTCTCCAATAATTTGGTTCTCCGGCGGAGGAAATGAAAAAAAAAAAAGAAGATATATAGTTGGCGAACTAGGAATCTTCTTTTTCCATTAGAAATATCTCTTTGGTTCAGTATTTAGACGGGTGAAGCAGTAACAAATCGAGTACGTATAGGCATTTTGTATGCAGCTATTTCAGTAGCTGCTCTAGCTACAGTTTCGGATACTCCGCCCATTTCATAAAGTATTCGATATGGTCTGATGACGGATACCCAATATTCGGGAGATCCTTTCCCCGAACCCATACGTGTTTCTGCAGGTCTCATTGTAATAGGTTTGTCGGGAAATATACGTACCCATATTTTTCCACCACGACGAGCATAACGAGTAATTGCTCGTCGTCCCGCTTCTATTTGTCCAGATGTGATCCAAGCAGGTTCAAGCGCCTGAAGAGCGAATCTACCAAAACAAATACGATTGCCCCGCCGATGAGATACTCCCTTCATTCTCCCCCTATGTTGTTTACGAAATTTTGTTCTTTTGGGGTTATAATCGATGATTTATCTCATCTCTACTTCAGAACCGGACATGAAAGTTTCCTCTCATCCGGCTCCTCGTGAATAATATATGTAAAATTGGACGATCAATGCGCATATGATATGTGTTATATAGGAATAAGTATATATTTACGCATATATTTAATATTTTAAATATTAGAGAAGGGACAAATCTATTTTTTTTTTTTTTTTTTTTCTATCCAACGGAACTGTCCAATACGAATTCCACAGGCGAATATTAACTCTTCTGGTATTTGCTCCATGGGGTCGACTTATAACTCCTCCCCCACTGAGATCAATTCATTCTTGGTTTCTTTCGCCATCCTATCCAATGGATGATTGAGATTCTTATATAATCCTATGCAGTCACGGGTTCCATCGTTTCGATAGCTCCTAAACCGATGCTTAGGTCTTTCCTCTGCAATGGAGCTTTTCATTTCATCTGTTATGGAGTCAATTTCCTTAGTTTCCATCGACCCGAAGCTCTTTTTTTTTTTTATTCATCATAAACTGAATCCATTCAATCAGGATGATTCTTATGCTTTATCACACTGCTCTTTGGAGGGTGATTTATAAACCGACCATACAATAACAATATTGGAAGAATATCTCATTTCTTCCTCGCTCCCTTCTCCTTTCCATTCTCCCACATTCTTGAACACCTCTCTCGCTTCACAAGAGATATAGATGTCCCCCCCCCCTGGAAGAAAGTCTTTTAAGTTCGCATAACTATGTAATGGATGTATCTATAGTTCTTAAATCCTTGGATCTCGGCAATACGAAGTAATGAGTTAGCCCCTAGTTCATACCGGGGACCGACCCGTTCTTCTTCCGAGTTCTTCATAGCTCTATAAAAAGTCGATCCTAACGAGTCGCACACTAAGCATAGCATTTCTACGAGAGGGTTAATCTAATTCTTATTTGATCTGATAAAATTGATGATTTTTGATCGGACAAATCATGGAATGATTCGCAATTTTTTTTTTTTATCTTCCTTCCCGTAGGAGGATAATAGGAGGACCAATCATTTCTCATCCCCGAAGATCCAAATTTTAATCCCTAATACTCCATAGATAGTTTGAGCTGGATAATAACAATGATCAATTTTGGCTCGAATGGTCTGTAGGGGAACCCTACCTTCTCTAGCCCATTCGACACGGGCAATTTCATTTCCGTCGAGACGTCCTGCAATTTGTATTTGAATACCTTTTATATCTGCCTGTTCAGCCAGTTCAATAGCTCTTTTGACTGTTCTTCCGAGTGAAACTCTATCCTCTAGTTGCAGGGCAATAAATTCCGCAAGAATATTAGGTTCTCCATAAGGTTTCGCAACTTTCACTATAGCAATGTTTAGTTTTCGATCCACAGGATTAAGCATATTTCGTACATCGGTTCTTAATTGTTCAATTCCCCGACCCCTATTTTCTATTAACAAGTTGGGAAATCCAATATGGATTTCGACCTGAATTAAATCGATCTTTCTTCGAATTTCTACACGTGCAATTCCTCCATGATTCGAGGAGCTCCTCATATGTCTTCGTATATAATTCACAATGCAATTACGTATTTTTTCATCTTCCCGGAGATCTTCGGAATAATTCTTTTGTTGCGCAAACCAATGGGAACGATGATTTTGGGTTATACCAAGTCTAAAACCAAGTGGATTCATTTTCTGTCCCATACATATTTTCCTTTTTTGGGTTCTGTTGGCATAATCAGATTGTTCGATCTGGATCTTTCTTCCAATACAATAGTTATATGACAGGTGGGTTTCTGTATTGGATAACCACGTCCTTGAGCTCTAGGTTGGGATCTTTTCAAAATAGCACCTTCATTTACTTCGGCCCTACTGACAAATAAATTGGCTTTGTTCAACCCCATATTGTGATTAGCATTTGCCGCTGCGGAAGGAATTAATTGTAATATAGGATAACATGCTCGATAAGGCATGAGTTCCAGTATCATAAGTGCTTGTTCATACGAACGATTACGAACTTGATCAATTACTCTGCGTGCTCTATGAGTAGACATACGTATATGTTTAGCTAGAGCTCGTATTTTTGGACTTGAGCTATTCTTTTCCATTGAACTTCATCTCCCATTAATGATGAGCACCTCCTGATTAACGACGGGATCTATTATCGCTTTTCGCATGTCCGCGGGGAATTAGAGTAGGTGCAAATTCCCCCAATTTGTGACCTACCATACGATCCGTTATATAAATAGGTAAATGTTCCTTTCCATTATGAACAGCAATTGTATGACCGATCATTGCGGGTACAATGGTAGATGCCCGAGACCAGGTTACTATTATCTTCTTCTCTTTTTTTATGTTTAGATTCTCTATCTTCCTCAATGAATGATTAGCTACAAAAGGATTCTTTTTCAGTGAACGTGCCATGGCCAATTACCCCCCCCCCCCCATTTTTTTTTTTCTTTTTTAATAAAATAGATCCCCAACTGCTCTTACTTACGTCGACGAAGGATTGAAGCATCACTATATTTATTATTCTTCCGACTTTTCCTTCCAAGCGCAGCATAGCCCCAAGGGGTCACGGGTTTTTTTCTACCAATTGGAGTTCTTCCCTCACCACCCCCATGGGGATGGTCTACAGGGTTCATAACTACTCCTCTTACTCTAGGACGTTTACCCAGCCAACGTTTAGATCCAGCTTTACCTAAAGTTCCATTGTTCGCATTGACATTACCTACTTGTCCAATCGTTGCTGAACAATTCTCAGATATTAAACGAATCTCCCCAGATGGTAATCTTAATGTGGTCGATCGACCCTCTTTTGCAATCAGTTCTGCTACAGCACCTGCTGCTCTAGCCAATTGTCCGCCTTTACCTAATGTTATTTCTATGCTATGTATAGCCGTGCCCAAGGGTACATCGGTTGAAGTAGATCCTTATTTTCGATCAATCTTATTCTCGATCAATAAAAATCCCTTCCCAAACCGTACAAGCCTCTCTCGAGGCATACAGCTTTCTGGATGTATATGATAATATTGACATATATCGATCATATATCTTTGATCAACAAATAGGATGAAATATGGGATTTCGTTCCTCATGTCCCGATCCTCTACATCCTAGATCTCTCTATTCCATCATCTGGCCTATGTTTTTCATGTAGCATTCAGAATGAATGACTTCATAAAATTACGTCAATACCTTTGTATGTTCTGGATAACGTAGGAGGCGTGTTAAACATCTCTTTCTTTTTTATTCTCTTCTTCCATCTTTTCTTTTCTTCTCCGGGAGATATTACTACTGTCCAGCTTTTAATTTGCCTCTGACCGTCAAATCAAATGTGAGTAACTCGTCCCTTTCTTTGAAACAAGGGGTGCCCTTCCGCTCCGGGTTTGTTCATGCTTCAGACAATTCGATCTTCTCCATATTATCATATCTTTGGAATCAATAATTCGATATGAGGAACTATTGAACCCAATCACCCGCTGCCATTCCTCTTCAGTTTCCCTTTGAGGTTTATCCCATAAAAGTACCCGAGTTGATCAGTGATAGATTCATAGGTCTTGCTGTAAACCTAATCGGTTGCTTTCGATTACGCAAATCAATGATTCAAACCGCACTCAGAGGTAGGGCATTTCCTATTGATATAGGAGCTCTTGGACCGGAAGTAATAGTATCTCCAATTATGACCCCTCTGGGGTGTAAAATATATTTCTTCTCACCATCCCCGTAGTGTACGAGACAAATGTATGCACTTCGATTAGGGTCATATTCTATAGTTACAATTTCTCCAAAAATGTATTTTTCATTCCGTTGAAAATCAATTTGACGATACAGACGCTTGTGACCTCCTCCTCTATGCCTTGCGGTAATAATTCCTCTACTATTACGACCTTTTCCACAACGATGCTGTCCAGAGGTCAATTTTTTTTGTGGATTGGACCGGACCCTTCCATCGTAACTTGATATGGGTCTATTTCGTGTGCTTGGAGTATAAGTTCTGTATGAACGGATGGCCATGTTATTGGGTACCTTAATTGAATCTAATAAGTTTTATTCCTCTGAAAGAAGTGGAATAGAATAACCTGGCTGGAGTGCAATAATCATACGCCTACAACGTATTGGATGTCCTATTGGTCCTACTGTTCCTCCCTTTTTTGGAGGTCGATAACTATTCATAGCTATTACTTTGACACCAAAGAAAAGTTCGATCCAATTTTTCACCCCTGTTTTGGTCGGTCTCGAACCTACATCGAAAGTATATTGATTATTTTCTAATAAACGAATCTTTTTTTCTGTAAGTATTGTGTATTCCATTTCATTCATAGATATCTCCTTTTTTTCTCATCTCTTACGAATTCATATACTGATTCGTATTGTAATCAATTATCCCCAACTCCAAAGTATGGATATATCATACTTATATTTATATGGATCCGATCTCGCCCCCCTCCCTTTTTTTTTCGTTCGAAGGAATAATAAGGTTAAATAATACATATGTGCAATTCCCGTGCATCCAGCAGGAATTGAACCTGCGAATTCGCCAATTATGAGTTGGGCGCTTTAACCGTTCAGCCATGGATGCTAGAGATCATCGTGAAGAGAAGAACCAATCGTATTATAGAATACGAGCACATCGTCTAACATGAGTATCAACTCAAAATTGATATTGGTCGGACATTCTCTCCCATTCAATTCATGTCAAGCACATTTGACAGAGGTATATGACAAATTGTTCGAGAGTTGGTTCTAAGTTGGTTATCGATCTTGCAACACTTTCCTTTTCTGTCAGAGGTTGCCGTTAGTTCGTCGTCGGAACTTAGAAAGAAACTCTCTTCTTCTTGGAAGGAATGACCGTAGATAGAGACTGTCAATTGGTTCTTCTGGGGCGGACGTAGCCAAGTGGATCAAGGCAGTGGATTGTGAATCCACCACGCGCGGGTTCAATCCCCGTCGTTCGCCCATAAAGAAACGGATTGGATCCAATCCATCTTTGTCATTTTCAATTTCAAATGAACAAGAAGTATTTCTATCTATTGATATAGAATCAATTGAATTCTTAGTGGTTGACGCAAGCTCTTCTTTATGCCAATATTATATTTATATGTCATTCTATTCATGATCACCCAAAGTATATACTATAGATGAGATCTTTTTCGATACTCTATTTCAATAGATCCAATATGGTTTCGTTTCAAATTGGTAGAGAACAAATAGATATATAGATCTATGTACCTATATAGATAAATACCTATATTCTATCAATATTATAGAAAAAAATAGAATGGAAAAGACCGAAGTCATTGAATCTATTTAAGGATAGAGATCTATCAAAAACTATTTCATTATTGTAATGTAATTATTGTAAAAAAGGAATGAAACGACAAAAATTGAAATCCTGGATATTGAAATTGGAAGAAATACGAAGCTTTCAATATTTATTCAATTCATGGACCGAATTGAATTTGGTGAGATTGTTCACGAAAATAGTTTCCCATCGAGAACGTCTTATTAAGCTCTTTGACTCTCGAATTCTTAGTACGTTGCTTTTACGCGATCTACGTGGTTCAAGAAGCAATCAATCTTTGACAATCAAAGGTGTAGTACTACTTACATTACCAGTCCTTATATATCACGTGAATCAGAAAAGTATGATTGAAAGAAAAAAGTTCTATTCGATGAAACTCTTTCCTATACCTATAAACTATGCTGAACCTAGAAATGAAACATCGGAAGAATATTTCGAGTCTTTCAATAAAAATTTGTTGATCTTTCCGCATCTTTTTCTGTCTTTCCCAAAAGGGAGAAAGATATATCAAAGTCACTTGAGAAATTCGAAAGAGGACGCTTGGGTTCTCTCAAAAAGAAAAGTGTGTGTCATGCCTGCATATAATCAAATTGATTCTTGGGGTTCACGATGGTGGAAGAATTGGATCATAGAAGAGATTCTTCCTAGTTGGAAGATCCCTCAGGGATCAATAGCGAAAATTGAGATGTCATTGAAAGAGAAAGATGTGGAACATCTAAAGGGTTTTTTTGAATTCTATATTGATGATCTGATCCGCAAAGACTATGATTGGGAATATCATTTCGATCGTGTTTTTATGAGAAATAAGCAGGACACGATCGACTTGAGCTCGAAGCAGCAAGTCGAAATATTAGGTAATAATCTAATCTGTTATCTCATGTCCGCTTTTTGTGAAAAAATGCTATTCGAAGCGGAGGGTCCATTCAAGCAGCAGAAATCGAAATCAATTGTTGAATCGAATAATATTAAGCATTTCTCCCATCTTCGATTATCCTATCAAGAAAAATCAGAATGGGGACCGCGTTGGTGGAAAAAGAATATGTTTCAGATCTGGAATAGTTGGGGTGAATCTGATCAAATTATTGCAGAATCTTCCATTCTCTTGAAAGAGAAAGGGTATCTCTCTTTCCAAAATTATGCTGAATTTTGGCAATTCTATAAAGATTCTTTTGTTAGTTGGGAGAAAGATCAGCAGAAATTGGAACTTTCGAAGGACATTTTAAAAGAGAAATTCATTCAGTTGAATGATGTGAACAATGATCAGCTTTTTAGCAAGATACAGAATTTATTGTTGGATATTCTATACAATTTCTCAGAATCTATTTTCATTAAAGTCAATCATTCTAGCCAATTGAAAAGATCTTATAATCGATCCATCGATCATTTCGATCCCATTAGTGAAAATTCAGAATATGGCACGAACATGAACAAAAAGGATGAGATAATCTCAGAGAATCAAAGACCGATAACTTGGGAGACTCATTCGGAGAGGGATGAGAAAGATATCGATTCGGAGATAGATTTGACTCTCAATTTCACTGAGAATGAGTATTGGGAACCTGAAAAAGATCTTTGTGAACGGATTTTCACAAATGGATATATAAATAAAACGGAGATCGAGCAACTAAAAGAAAGATCAATTCTTTGGGATCCTTCTTCTTCTATTCGAATAGAAAGAACAAAAATAAAATCAGATTTGTCCTCAAAGTGTCTCTCAGAAGATTCTCCGATCTATTGGACGAAAGAACTATTTACGGAAGATAAAAAGTCTATAACAGAGAATTTGTTTCCAAAGGAAAGGAAAAGATTCATCGAGAATTTCACAAAATCAATTCGTTCTTATTTTTTTGACATATTGTCAATAGATGAACCGTGCATGGGTTCTAGTGTTACTAAGAAGCCTATTGAAAATTTCAAATTATTGAAAGGGCAACAAGATGTTTTTTTCAGATATTTCAGGGGCTCAGAAAAGAATGGGATAATTGATCCGTGGAAGATAAGAACATATTTTCAAAATCCTTCCTCAAATTGTGCTATTTCATTAGATCCCGGATGTAATATGATTAGAAAAAATCAGAGGGATATAAACAAATTAAATTGTATTCTCTTTATGAACCGGAGTTTGTCTCGGAATCGATTTTCTTCATTCTGTGATCAAAACAAAGAACAATACATATTCCACAACAATTTACGATTTAAAAAAAGAGTTCTAAAAATAACAGATCAATTCGCTCTATTAATAACTAAGCCTAATCAGGTTTATGATAATACACTTGCTCCTGATATTGATTATCACGTGAATCAATTCTATGAACTGAACAAGAATAGATTCTTGGATCAGATCTTCAACCACAAGAATAAATTGAAGAATCAATCTTTATTGATCCTACTCAATATTACTGATAAAGAGAATGAATATTTAGATCGAATAATCGAAAAAGAATTGATCCAAATCTCTTCCAAAAAGGGTTCAGAAATAGGAACCCCTCTTAACAATTACAGAACTGAAACTTCAAATTGGTACAAATTGATTCGATATAAGATTCACGGGCATTTGAAAAATGCATTCAACAAATTATATTCAATGAACGGGTCCAGTCGCAATTTAAAGGATCAAATTCGAACAAATTGGATAGAAAATGAAAATTGGAATAATGTATCGAAAGATACAATTAACCGACATCCATCAAATTGGAGAAAAGGTCAAAAAGAATGGTTTGATCATTCTATTCTTCGAACTGATAAATGTATCAATCGGAATTTGAATGTGTACAAATGGTCCAATCAGACCGAATACTTGAAGAGATGTTCGAAACATCTTGTTTCTAAACAAAACGATTTGAAAATAGTGTTCGATCCGATTGAATCATGTGCTAATAGAGATTCAATTGGTTGGTCTGGAAGTCCCAACAAAAAAGATTATTCTAAGTTTTCTTTGATTGCTGAAAATACTGTGAAGATCTTTCTTTCTAAGAAATCCATTTCTCATTCGGCTATTTTCATTCCCGAGTTTTTCATTGATAAGTTAAAGGGTATGAATGATCAACTCTTCAATAAGTTGTTAAAATCAATTGGTGTTCGAATCGTTCATTTAAAAACATTCAAACCCTTTCTTTTGGATAACCATAATCTTTCACAAAGATCGAAATTCTTGATCGACGAAAGAACAGTAGCACAATTTTTCTATCATGAGATGCCGGTGAATCGATTTATTATTGACTTATTCGAGAATGAAAAGAATTGCATGGAATTGTTCGATAACACTGATTTTTCGACGATATCCAACGATCGAGACAACTGGTTGAATCCCGTAAAACTATCTAATCAAAGCTCATCGAGAGCTTCTTTTTACAAAGCAAATACACTACAATTCTTCGATTATTCACATCATCCTCGGTTCAATTATAAGAAAAGATTACCTTATTATATGGAAAGGATTCATACAAAAAATCAGAATCTTACATATGGACAATTATTCAATATTTCGCCCATCCACAGCAATCTATTTTCTTTGTCCATTAGTGAAATAAGACCTGTTCACTTGGAGAAAGATACTATTTCACTTATAAAGTCACAAGTATCTAACATATTCTTACCTAAATATTTGCAACAAAGCGGTAACCAAACGTTTGTATCAATCTATGACTTGTACAAATCTTTCGATTTACTAACTCGATTGAATCCATTTGTTCATGATAAAATAGATATTTCCTCGATCGAAGAGATTTCTACAACGCCTTTAACGAGAGAACGAATAGCCAATTTCGAAAAAACTTCTTGTCAGCCCTTCTTAAATAGATCCGATTTAGAAGAAAACAACTTCGATCAGTACCTTAAGGGGGGTTTCAGTTCAAACATGGGTCTTATTCAAACTCAATCTTATCGAGATGATTTACTATCCGAAATCTTTCTAAAAAGAAAAGATAAGAACCAGGAAATGCTTCATCGGATTCGAGATCGGTTTGTAAAATCTAGTTCAACAGAAGGTTCAAAAAACAGAATTGAGAACAAAGCCATAGATAAAAGAAGCACCCTTTTCAATTTCTCTAAAGAGGAACGGAATCTCTTACCATTTTGTTCACCGCGTTTTAATGAACGTGCTAAGAAACAAGAGATGCATAGGATCTCTCAAATAGAGAGTCTTTTTAAAAAATGGGATTTGTTCCGAGCATATACGCCATGGCTCTTGACTTCTGCATGGTGGAAATATCTTGAGAATCTACTTCTAGAGACTTTTCCGGAGATATTGCTAAATAGCAGTGATCAACTTGTATCTATTTTGCATGATATTATGCATAAATCGAATCTATCGTGGGCAATTTCTCATCAATTATGGGCACTTCTACAATGTAATCTGAGAACCAATATCTTGGATAAGTTTTTTTCTTTATGGAATCTTTGTTCATTCAAGGAAATGATTAATCAAAAGAATGAGTCATCGGTTCTATCTATATGGGCACATCTGAGATTGCTGAATGCTCGGGAGTATGAATATTCGATCCTTATCCTTTTTTTCGTCCTTGGATATTTCGTTCTTCGATATTCTTTCGTTGTTTCCTCAGCCTTTATTGAGTTACAGATACACCTTGAACGCATCAAAGATTTAATGGATCCGTCATACGCGATCGAGTTGCAAAAACTGATGGATCATCCTTTGCCTGGTCTGCTTTTCTCTATGGATATAAGGGACATATCCATCTATTTTCTGGACGAATTGATCTATTCTATGAGGAATAGAAAGTTTTATTCACCTATAAGAAGAGAGTTGAACAGATCGTGCTTCAGCATGGATATCTCTGGAAAAGAGAGAGAATTACTAGTTCAGTTTCTAATAACAGAAAAAAACATCTCTCAATTTGGATCGAATTTGACTCACAGTCATAATTTCTTCAAGAATGAATTTGATTATCAAATCACTGAACAGCCGGGACTTATTTACCTGATCTATTTAGCCGACACTTATCAGAAAGATCTAATGAATCACGAGTTCGATCAATCTCGTTTAACAGAAAGATGGGTCTTCCTCGCTTTTTGTCGGAAGATTACCTCTTCACAAATCTTTAGGGGTTTGAACCTCACATTTCATGGAAAACCTTTCTCACTCCACTTAGGATCATCCCTTTCCAAAGGGATTTTACTGATAGGTCCTACGGAAACCGGACGATCCTATTTGGTCAAGGGTCTAGCAGCAGACTCTTATGTTCCTCTGGTAAGAATATCCCTAAACAAGTTCCTGTATGACAAAGGTGAATATTCTAATTTCCTCGATATACGAAGTATGAATAATGTGGTGCAAAAAATGCACCAATTCAATCTCACCTTCGAATTGGCAAAAAGAATGTCCCCTTGCATAATATGGATTCCAAACATTCATGAACTGAATGTCAATTACTTAACTCACTTTTTCCTTGGTTTATTAGTGAACCATCTCTCTAGAGATGATGAGAAAGATTCTACTAGAAATCTTCTTGTTATTGCTTCGACTCATATTCCTAAAAAAGTGGATCCAGCTCCAATAGCTCCAAATAGATTAGACAGATCAATCAATGTTCGAATGCTTCCTATCCCACAACGACAAAAGGAATTTCCTATTCTTTTACGCAGCAAAGGGTTTGACTCGGAAAAAGAGTTGTCTTGTCCCAAGGAATTTGGATCTAGAACCATAGGTTCCAATGCACGGGATCTAGCAGCACTTGCCAATGAAGCCTTATCAATTAGTATTACCCAAAATAAATCAGTTATAGGCACTGATACAATTAGATTAGCTCTTTATAGACAAACTTGGGGTTTGCAATCTATAGATAATCAGGTTGGATCCGGTCAAAATTACGAAATACTTCCCTATAAGGTGGGAAAAGCTGTTATACAAAATACACTTAGAAGGAATTCTTCTATGAATCCTCTATCTATTAATAATGAATTATGGAAGAAAAGGTTTTCTTATTTGTCCAAATGGTATTTAGAACCTTCTATTGCTGGAACAACTATGAAGGAATTGACCATACTCCCCCATATTTTGGGTTGCTTGGCCGGATCAGCAGCTCGAGATTCCTGGTTTATATCGGGACAAAATAGAGAGAATTGGATTCCTCTCGATAGATTCGCTGAGCATGATTTCGATTTAGCTTCTGGTCTTTTAGAAAGTCTTCTGGTGGAGTTTCCATGGTTAGGAATATGCCGGGGTAAGCCTGATAAGAATCAAATCACATTTGCTCCTCAGCCCAAAACGAGAAATCATCTCAATGTGATGCGAAAAGGGGTTTATTCTATGGTCAATAAAATGTTTATATATAAAGAATATGAATTGAAGTTTCAACAAGAAACTCCCGGCGCAAAACAAATGGATGAAAAATTAGTCAATAACATAGTTTGGGCTCCTAGGATCTGGCGTCTTAGTTTTCTTCGCAGTAATCTATTTGATCGTACAAAAAGACCCAATGAATTGGGATTTTCGTATCAGTTCGGATTGTTTCAAGAGGAGCAGGCCAGTTACTGTAAAAGGGTTAGAGAGAATTTAGAGTCTCTCCAAAAAGGACCACATAAAAAGGGGTTTTATGTTCATGAGAGAAATCATTCTAACGCAAGACAAAAGAATCTACAACATATACAGTCTCAATTGGAAGATATATCATTACAAGAGCGGTTTGAAATAGGAATATTTCAATTTTCTATACAATATCAAATGCGATCTAAATCCTCTAATAAACCAATGTTCTTTCTAGGAAGACGATTTCTTTGGGATCCCACAGGTTTTCTATTTCAAGATCAGCACCTTGTGTTTTCACGTCGGGAATTTTTTGCAAATGAAGAAATGCTGAGAAGGCTTTATATTACTTACGGTTCAATAAGAAGACAAGAAAAACATCTCTTCCCTAAAAAAAGTATCCAAGGTGCTTTTCATAGATATAATTCAAAATTCATGACCAATTCGGTCATAAATTCGTGGAAACAATTGCCTCTTGCAGAAAAGGAACATATTGAGGCTTTCAAACGCATTCAAGCAATTGGTATCCGATTGAAACGTATACAGCCATATACTCCTACATTTCTATATCAACGTTGGTTGATTGAAAATCCGCAAGAAAAGGTTGATCGCTTCGAATTGTTAATTCATCGCCAAAGATGGCTTGAAACCAATAGTTCATTATCGAATGAATCTTTTCTTTATAATACTCTATCCGAGAGTTATAAATATTTATCAAATCTGTTCCTATCTAACAGAATGTTATTGAATCAAATGACAAGGACATTGTTGAAAAATAGATGGCTTTTTCCGAAGGAAATTGAACACTTAATTCATACAACAAAAGATAGATTTCACATATCTATTTTAGCCGGAAAAATCTGTCATCATCGATGAAAGGGCAATGAAATGAAGTAGAACGAAATTGACCGGGTAGTAGGGTCGTGGAAACAAATGAGAAGTTCTACATCTGCTTCGATTTCAGATCCTATTCGAAAATGAATCCTTTCTCGGTCTTGTCCAAGAATGGAAAGTATGTTAGAAGAAGAAGAAAGAAGAACAAAGAGTTGATAGATCTTGAATTTGAAGATAGATTCCTTATTCCGAGATCTCGACCGTGTAAGAGTGAGCATAGCAAGGAATATGAGCCAAGTCAATTTGATTGAACTTAATGAGATATTCTCTACTATGCTTACCCCTTATTTCTTCGATTTTGGTTCTGGTACTCTTTTTTTTTCTTACACTTCCCATTCGGAAGAAAGGATCCCTTATTTGCCTATAGAGTCACAGGATTCAACATTGGTATAGTCGTTTAAGTTCGATCGCAACTCCCGGATCTTGCAAAACTTTAAGAGGGGTATATAGATTCTCCTCAATCTATGTCCTTAATTGCGTATACCTCATAACATAATTAGTAAGAAACAAGCTTCATGCATTCTTTAATGGACATAAAAAGAAATAGAAACATTCCACCTGAGATTTGGTCTTTTTCATTTTTTCATTCAATTTCTCCCATATGTTCCTTTGTGGAATGTACTCCATCTGTTGGGTCACGGGGGGGGGGGCATTTTCCCAGAAGTTTCTATTGATCTACCTGCATTTGTGTGATTCCTGTTGAGGTATCTACTCGGGGGATGGGTGCAGGGCGGACCATTTTGAAATGGACTTCTCCATTCATTAGATAGAGAAGATCGCCAAGATCTTGTGATCCACTGTCGAACCTATTCCAACAGCTTTAACTCATATCGTATATAGGGAATCGTCGGAATACTTCGTATCAACAGATATCGAATAAATCGATCTCGGTACATTGAGATAATCAATTAGATCCGATATTTGTTATTGAATTGCTCATTCAATAAGCATTCTCAATATTATGCCTTGAAGAGGACTCGAACCTCCACGCTCTTTAGCACGAGATTTTGAGTCTCGCGTGTCTACCATTCCACCATCAAGGCATCCCGAAAGTGAATCATATTCCATGAGTATGATATCTATATTACGATCATCTATCATTATAGATGGAATGTAGAATCTATGACAAAGATAGAGTATTGGGGTATTTATATCGATCGGTTATATAGGTCCAAGCCTAATATATCACCAACTTCTTTCGATTTTCATTATCCGGAGGATATTTCATATACATCAAAAATATGCACGATCGAACATCTTTTCTTTTTCGATTCAATAGAAGCCTAGAGAAGCGAACATGGTACCCAAATAATGATATGTCAAAAGCAGGTTCGATCATATGTGCGCATATATCGATTCCTAAATAGAATGGAACGACGTAGATATCTATCTACATACGTTCGAATGACCTTTTCCCATAATGAAAATGTACATAGCCCTATTAATAACCCTATTCTAGTCTAGAATGAACTTCTAATTCGATGATCAAGTTGATCTCATAATTAGAAGTTCATCTCAGAATCTCGGCCTATTCCCATTTTGGGCGGGACAAATCGACTAATTCTTCCGGATTGAACGAATAAATAGACCTTAAAATAAGGTATCCTGAGCAATTGCAATAATTGGGTTCATTACTATTCCCAGTGTAGTAGATGCTATTACACATACAATCATACTCAATTCGATAGAATTTTTTGATATGAAAGAAGATGGAGATCTTCTATAATTTTGCACGTGAGGAGTTATTTCTTTGTTTCGCTCAGTCATTAATAACTTGATTATTTTTAGATAATAGTATATAGAAATAACGCTCATAAGGGGTCCTATCGAAACCAATAAATATGAGCCTGCCTGCCACCCGCACCAGAATAGATAAAGTTTTCCAAAAAAACCTGCTAATGGAGGAATACCTCCTAAGGATAGTAAACATAAAGCTAAAGAGAAAGCCGAAAAAGGATCTTTCGTATATAATCCTGCATAATCTCGAATGTTATCAGTTCCTGTGCGTAGACCAAATAATACAATGCAAGCAAAAGTTCCTAAATTCATGAAAATATAGAACAGCATATAAGTTATCATGCTTGCATATCCATTCTTTGAGTCTCCAGCAATTATTCCAATAATGATATATCCAATTTGACCCATGGACGAATATGCAAGCATACGTTTCATGCTCGTTTGGGTAATAGCAATTAAATTGCCTAATATCATGCTAAGAATAGCTAATATTTCCAAAAGAAGATGCCATTCGTTCGATGAAAAGTAGAAAATAAGATCGAAAATTCGAGTGGCTAAAGCTGAAGCAGCTACTTTCGAAGTAACAGAAAGAAAAGCAACGACTGGAGTGGGAGAGTTAGAGTCGAAAAGAGGATCCCTCACTCCTTTCTCTCATTCAAAACCGTGCATGAGACTTTCATCTCGCACGGCTCCTAAGTGATAAAAAAAGAAGGACATAATCATCTTATTCCTTTTTCATTACCTTCCTCGCGTATGTATAAGACCGAATCGATTCAATTTATAGAAAAGGATTACTAATCCTTAACTTCCCGAGGAATCCTCCATCAGCGGTTCCCATAGTGAATCACTGACTTTCTCGATCTTTTTGACTTCGGTTCCGTAAGAACAAGTCAAAAAGATTGAGAAATAGAACCATCTGATTTTATTCGTTCTCAATAGCCATGAGATAATCATCTTAGGGTGATCTTTTTGTCGACGGATGCTTCTATTACACTCGTAGTCCTTGAAGGATGAAAACTGACTATGTAGCATTTACATCGAGAATGAAAGTATTGTATACGTCATTAGTCTGATCCTTTGTAAGAACTACCCGTAATAACTGACTTGCAAAATATCTCTGTTTATTCAAAGATATTAGTTATTTTTGACCTTGCTTTACCTTAATTGTTATTTCAACAAAAATCTCGCGAATAACTTTTGGTAAAAGTTATGCCTTAGCCCGAGTGGGGATAACAGTCTTTTTCTCTTCCGCATGTCCATAGAGTTTTTATAGATCTAAACATCTCTAAAAAAGATATATATCCGCTTATTATAGGGGTAATAATTCGTCGAACGAATCGCACTCCTTCATATACGTCAGGGGTCCATTGATGAAAAGGGACTAGAGAAAGCTTGAATCCAATTCCTACAGCTATGGATATGAGCGCAATCAAAATTCCTGGGGAGTTATACATTTGTGTATTTATGAGACCATTTACTACTTCTTGAAGCTCAATCTCTCCCCCGGATAGACCGTATAGCCAAGAAAAACCATAAACCAGAATAGAAGAGCTTGCCCCACCCATAAGTAAATATTTCATAGTAGCCTCATTAGACCGTACATCTCTCTTGGTATATCCAGATAATAGATAAGAACATAAACTGAAACATTCCAGAGCTACGAAGATAGTGACTAAATCATTAGCACCACATAAAACCATTCCCCCTAGAGCAGCTGTTAATAGGAATAACAGGAACTCTGTTATAGCCATTTCTGTACATTTGATGTACTCCACGGATAGAGGAATACATAGAGTTGAACATAGTAAAATGAGAAATCGAAAGATTTTGCTGAAATTGCTCGTTTGGAAATTACCCAAAAAGCTAATCATAGGTTCTTCTCTCCATCGAAATAATAAGACCGTTATGCTCATTACTAAACTTGTTAAAGAGATGAAATAGAACCAAGGTGTATCTTTTTGATCAGAGGTTAGATCGATCATCAGAAGAAGAATTAGGCCGAGAATTAGGATACATTCTGGGAAAATAGAACCTCCATGGAAGAGAAGCAAATGAAACTCTTTCATAAAAATGATCTCAGGGTATAATTGAAAATGAAGTTTTCATTTTGTACATGCCAGATCATGAATTAGTAACTTCATTCAATCTCCGAAAAAGTCTCAATCTTTTTCAACTTTCTATTCTTGGAATAGGAGATTTGCATAATCCTCATGAATAGGATCAAATCTTATCTCAGAATCTTATTCTTTATTAAGCAAGCCCCCCCCCGAGAGGGCTTGGTTGATCTAGGATTTATGTTTCATCCTTGTTTTCTTTTATCTTTCGTTCGTTCCGATAGACATATTGATCAATTTCGAAGAAATATTTCTCTTTCGAATCGATCTATCTGTATAGATCAGATAGATCTATCCATATAGATAGATCTCGATCCTGTTCATAGATTAACGGAAATGTGCAAAAGCTCTATTGGCCTCTGCCATTCTATGAGTCTCTTCCTTCTTGCGTATAGCATTGCCATTCCCTCTGGCGGCATCCATTAATTCGTAACTCAATTTGAAAGCCATATTTCGACCCGGCGGACGTTTTCGAGATGCCCCTAATAACCAACGAATGGCAAGTGCTTTTCCTTGTGTAGATCTGATTTCAACGGGAACTTGATAAGTCGATCCACCTACACGTCTTGCTTTTACTGTTACATTGGGAGTTACTCCCCGTATCGCTTGGCGTAAAACAGATAGTGGATTTTTTTCTGTCTTTTGTTGAATATTTTTCATGGCTCGATAAAGAATTCGATAAGCCAATGATTTTTTTCCATGTCTAAGAATACGGTTAACCAACATGTTAACTAATCGATTCCGATAAATTGGATCGGATTTTGCAGTTTCTTTTTCTGCAGTACTTCGACGTGACATGAGTGTGAAAAGGGTTCAATAATCCATTTCATAAAGGCTAAAAATGAATCACTTATTTCGGCTTTTTGACTCCGTATTGTAGGGTGGATCTCTAAAGGTATGAAAGATCTCCCTCCAAACCGTACATACGACTTTCATCGAATACGGCTTTCCACATGATTATATAGGTAGATATGAGATCTATTCTTTATGTATATAATTCTGTTTACTCACTTTAAATTGAGTATCCGTTTCCTTCCTTTTTCTTGCTATGATTGGAAATCTCGTATTTTACATATCTGTACGATCAAGTCCTTAGGTTCCCAAAAGAGTGTAAAAAAAAAAGTGTTTCAAATCATTGCTATTTGACTCGAACCTGTTCTAAAAAAGTCGAGGTATTTTGAATTGCTTGTTGACAAGTCGGGGAAAACTTATGAAATGATTTCAATATTGAACCTTAGACGTATAATAGTTCCAAATCTCTTTAGAAATAAGATCTTTTGTCCTATGGTAGCCTGCTCCAGTCCCCTTACAAAACTTTCGTTATTAGGTTAGCCATATACTTCACATGTTTCTAGCAATTAACATGGCATCATCATAAAATGATACAAGTCTTAGATAAGAATATACAACGCACTAGAACGCCCTTGTTGACGATCTTTTACTCCGACAGCATCTAGGGTTCCTCGAACAATGTGATATCTCACACCGGGTAAATCTTTCACCCTTCCCCCTCTTACTAATACTACAGAATGTTCTTGTAAATTATGGCCAATACCAGGTATATAAGCAGTGATTTCAAATCCAGAGGTTAATCGTACTCTGGCAACTTTGCGTAAGGCAGAGTTCGGTTTTTTGGGGGTGGTAGTGGAAAAGTTGACAGATAAGTTACCTTTACCGTCACTCTACAAAACCGTACATGAGATTTTCACCTCATACGGCTTCTCGTTCAATTCTTTTGAAGTAGGAGAAATTTGAAGTAGAAGAAATTGGATTCTTTTCGTTATCCGAGAATCTTCATATTCTCTTCCTTTATTATGTCCCAAGGAGTAACTAGAACGAATTCAGTCACGTTTTCATGTTCTAATCGAACACTTTCCATTTTTCTTTATGATCAAAGGATTGGTAACGAAGATTGTTCTTTCTACCAGAAATATGCAGATCAAATCACGATATTCTAAGAGGAA